ATGTCTCAATCTGTATCAGAACGGACTCGAATTAAAAGTGACCGTTACGAATCTGGTGTAATCCCTTACGCTAAAATGGGTTACTGGGATGCTTCATACTCAGTAAAAACTACTGATGTTTTAGCATTATTCCGTATCACACCACAACCAGGTGTAGATCCAGTAGAAGCAGCTGCTGCTGTAGCTGGTGAATCTTCTACAGCTACATGGACAGTTGTATGGACTGATTTATTAACAGCTTGTGACCGTTACCGTGCTAAAGCTTACCGTGTAGATCCAGTACCAAACACAACTGATCAATACTTCGCTTTCATCGCATACGAATGTGACTTATTCGAAGAAGGTTCTTTAGCTAACTTAACAGCTTCTATCATTGGTAACGTATTCGGTTTCAAAGCTATTTCTGCTTTACGTTTAGAAGATATGCGTATTCCTCACTCATACTTAAAAACATTCCAAGGTCCAGCTACTGGTATCATTGTAGAACGTGAGCGTTTAAACAAATACGGTATCCCATTATTAGGTGCTACTGTAAAACCTAAATTAGGTTTATCTGGTAAAAACTACGGTCGTGTAGTTTTCGAAGGTTTAAAAGGTGGTTTAGACTTCTTAAAAGATGATGAAAACATTAACTCACAACCATTCATGCGTTGGAGAGAACGTTTCTTATACTGTATGGAAGGTATTAACCGTGCATCAGCAGCTACAGGTGAAGTTAAAGGTTCATACTTAAACATCACAGCAGCTACTATGGAAGAAGTTTACAAGCGTGCTGAGTACGCTAAAATGGTAGGTTCTATCGTAGTTATGATCGATTTAGTAATGGGTTACACAGCAATCCAAAGTATTGCTTTATGGGCTCGTGAAAACGATATGTTATTACACTTACACCGTGCTGGTAACTCTACTTACGCTCGTCAAAAGAACCACGGTATTAACTTCCGTGTTATCTGTAAATGGATGCGTATGTCTGGTGTAGATCACATCCACGCTGGTACAGTTGTTGGTAAATTAGAAGGTGATCCTTTAATGATTAAAGGTTTCTACGACATTTTACGTTTAACTCACTTAGATGTTAACTTACCTTACGGTATTTTCTTCGAAATGAGCTGGGCTAGTTTACGTAAATGTATGCCTGTTGCATCTGGTGGTATCCACTGTGGTCAAATGCACCAATTAATTCACTACTTAGGTGATGATGTTGTATTACAATTCGGTGGTGGTACAATCGGTCACCCTGATGGTATCCAAGCTGGTGCTACAGCTAACCGTGTTGCTTTAGAAGCAATGGTATTAGCTCGTAACGAAGGTGTAGATTACTTCAACAACGCTGTAGGTCCTCAAATTTTACGCGATGCTGCTAAAACATGTGGTCCATTACAAACAGCTTTAGATTTATGGAAAGATATTTCTTTCAACTACACATCTACAGATACAGCTGATTTCTCTGAAACAGCAACAGCAAACGTATAAGACGTTATAAACTTAAATTATTTATAAGGAGTACCTGAATAGTGAGACTTACACAAGGTTGTTTCTCGTTCTTACCAGATTTAACTGATCAACAAATTGAAAAACAAATTGCTTACTGTATTGGTAGAGGTTGGGCAATGAACGTTGAATGGACAGATGATCCACATCCACGTAACAGCTACTGGGAATTATGGGGTTTACCATTATTCGATGTTAAAGATCCTGCTACTGTAATGTTCGAATTACAAGAAGCTCGTAAAGCATGTGCAGCTGGTTACTTACGCGTAAACGCATTTGATGCTAGTTACGGTGTTGAAAGTTGTGTTACGTCTTTCATCGTAAACCGTCCTGTTAATGAGCCAGGCTTCTACTTAGAACGTCAAGATGGTCCTGCTCGTCAAATTATCTACACTATCAAATCTTACAGTGTTCAAGCTAATCCAGAAGGCGGTCGTTACTAATTTTTATTAGTAGCCAAATTTGTCAAAAAACATTTTTATAATGTTTTTTGACAAATCTTAATCATTATTTTATATTTTATTTAATAATTAATCAAAGTAATTATATGTTGAAAATTTAAGTTTATTAAACTCAAATTTTTAAAAGAAGATGAATCAAGACGTTCATCATAGATAAGTTCAGTTAAAAATTTTTCATTGTTAATTTGTAAATTTCCCGTCTCCAGTAGACTATTTTTCTAATGATCAATAATATCTTGTAATGATTTGTAATGGTTGGCTTCAGATGTAAAAATCTAAGTATCTGGTTCTTTGATTAAAAAAATAAGTTTAAAATCTTTTTCTTGGTCAAAGAGTTCTTGAATTTGAAATTCTTTACTCAGCTCAGTCATCAAAAATGAAAGATAAAATTATAATAATAGTTTCTCAATTCTAATTCTTTCTAGTTTTAAGCTAAAAAGAATTAGAATTGAGAAGATAGTTAAAATCTGTAAAAGCCTATTTTTTAAATAAGATTGTTTGAATCTAACTATTTAATTGTGCTTTACCTTCGATAATGCTATCTGTTAATGATTTTAAGATTAATTTAATTGAGCGAACAGCATCATCATTACCAGGAATTGGAACATCAACTAAATCAGGATCACAATTTGTATCTAAAATTGAAACAATTGGAATTCCTAATTTTTGACATTCACGAATTGCTGTCATTTCTCGTTTTTGATCAATAATAATAGCAATATCTGGTAAATTTGGCATTGTTTTAATACCATCTAAATGCTGACGTAATTTTTTTAATTCTTTTCGGCGCAAAGCAGCTTCTTTTTTTGTTAATAAACTAAAAGTATCACTTGCTTCTTGTTGCTCCAAATCTTTTAAGTATTTAATACGTTCTTTTAAAGTTGACCAATTTGTTAACATACCACCTAACCAACGGTGATTCACATAGAATGAATCACAACGTTTTGCTTCTTGAGCAATTAATGTACTTGCTTGACGTTTTGTACCAACGAATAAAACTGTCTTTCCTTCGCTAGCTGATGATTTTAAATAACTATTAGCTTCTTTTAATAAAGTTGCAGATTGTACTAAATCTAAGATGTGAATATTATTAACTTCACTATAAATATAAGGGAACATTTTTGGATTCCAACGATATGCTTTATGACCAAAATGAACTCCAGCTTCTAATAATTGTGATAAACTTATATCAGACATAAAATTTTAAATTACTTAATCAAACTATTTAATTTTTAAAATAAATTTTACCAAACATTAAATTACTTGTCTACTAATTACTAAAAGTATTAATTATTTTAAATAGCACTTATAGCCGGTTCACTAACTTTATTAAATTCTTCGTTCGATGATAGATAAGTTTTAAAGGAATTTCGATAATTTTGTGACCCTGTTCCAGCTGGAATTAAATGACCAATAATAATATTTTCTTTTAATCCTCGTAACCAATCAATACGCCCTTCTATTGCTGCTTTTGTTAAAACTCGAGTTGTTTCTTGGAAACTAGCAGCCGAAATAAAACTTGGATTATTTAAAGCAGCTTTAGTAATTCCAAGTAATAATGGAACATAACAAGCGGGTTGTTTATTTTGATTACTAATAATTTGATTAATATATTGAATATGGTATAGATCGACAACTTCTCTTCTTAATAATGGTGTATCTCCTTCGTAACTGATTAGAATTTTTGTCGTCATTTGTTTTATGATGACTTCTAAATGTTTGTCATTAATTCCTACACCTTGTGATTCATATACTGCTTGAACTGATCTTAATATAAAGGCCTGAACTTTTTTAAAACTTCTATAACTTCCTTCATAATTATCGATTAAACGATTGTATTTAATTGATTCCGTTCGGTCGCATAAAAATGACTTCATTAGCCCATAGTAATTAAAATATACTTTTAATAGTTTATGAGGGTTAATTTTTTCATTTTCTTGTATAGCTGTTCCTAATTTTCGGAATTCAAAATTTGGATCTAAACTTGTCTTTTGAACTAATAAACCTTTTTTTTGACTGGTCGGAATTCTTTTAACAGTTAGATTTTTCTTACGTGCTTCTAAAATTTCTTCAATTCTTGGTAAACCTTGAACAATATCACCCGTGATTTCTTTTTCTAGGTTTAATAAGCCAATGGTTTCACCATCTTCTATAAATTCATTATTTTGACAGAAAACACTATTAACATCTTGTTCAAAGAAATCTTCTGTTATTGAATAAAGACCAATTGATCGTGTAGTTTTTTTGAAAGAATATTCCACGAATTTGATTAATGTTAGTTGAGAAAAACTATTATTTGATTCTTTAAATTCATTTCCAATGATATCAGAACTTTTTACTAATAATGTTCTTTGTTCTTCTTGTTCTAATCTTTCTGATGTATTAGGTCTTAAGATTTGATTAAATTTTAATTTTGATGATTTATTATGAATTGAAAACTTTTTAAAAAATTGAGGAATTAAAGAACTGTAAAGTTTTCCATCTTTTTTTAAAAAGAATTTTGAAAATTCTGATTTTAAACCAATTTTAGTGTTTGGTAAATATTGAGCATCATATTCTTTTTGTACTAAAAATTTTAATCTATTTGAATAATTTAAAGCAATCGAACGATTAGTTTTGAATCGATGTTGGACACGATTCGGAGAAACAATTTTATACTGTAAACTAATTTTATTAGCTAAATCATCATTTCTACAATTGGGGAAAAAATAAGGTTTTCCTTTTTGTAAGGTTAAAAAATTATTATTTTCGATAATAATTTTCCCAGTTTCATTTACATTTGAACTGGTTACAATAAAATCATTTAATTTTTTATTAGGAAATTTATTTTTTTCTAATGTGAAACAATCTTTATTCGAGATTAATAAAATTTGTTTAGTTTCTTTCTTTTTGACTTTAAATTTAACAATTTCTAAAGAATTTAATGTTAGCGCTTCTATATAACTTAAAACTGTATAACTATCAACAAATTGGGTTTTTTGAATCAGAGAACACGGTTGTAAATTTTTATATTTTAAATAGGCTGAAATGTAATTATTTAAATTTAATTTTTCACTAATTCTAAAATCAACAGAATTTGTCTTTTTATTATTGAACAATCCAATATTAAGTTGATTATTTAATAATTTATCAGTTTTAAAAGTTAATCTATTAATGACCAAGTTTAAATTTTGAGAACCTTTTAAAATTTGATTTGGTTTATAAGCATAAATGATTTTAGACTCTAATTTAAAGTTTCCATTTAAGTTTTTTTTATTTTGTGAATTAATTGATTTTAAATTCGAATAAGGTAATTCATAGAATTCAACTGGTCTGATCAATAATTGTTCAGTTTTTTTACCAATAATATGCTCACAGAATGATAACTGTTTAATTGGTATATTCGAAAAAATAACTTCTCCTGGATAATAAATTTTCTTTGCAGTATTTTTAAATTTTTGTCCTTCATAGACTAATCCAGATTTAATGGAAATCGTTTGAACCAGGCTATTTTTTTGTCGAATTGTAACAATTCCAGATGTTTTGGAAAAAAGACCTGATTCTGAGATAAGCTCAAATCCTTCAGAAATTAAATCACCATGCTCTACGAATAAAGTGTTTTGTTCACAATTTACTTTATGAATTTCTTCTCCTAACCAAATAATTGTTCGATGCGAGATAATAGGTTTATATTTCGTTTTGAAATTGGATCTTTTCCAATAATCAATAGTGTCATTTCCTTTATTAAACTTAAATATGTTTCGATAATCATAATATAAGATACCACCTGTTAAGGTTCTAAATGAATTAGTCGCGAGAATTCCGAATTGTTCATTTCGAGCCATTTGAAGATAAGATTTCGAACCTTTCTCTTTTATATTTATCAAATATTTTAAATTTTTTAAATTTAATAAGTAGTTTTTATTCTGAATTGGCTTTGTAAGTTTTTTTAAATTTGCATCGAATAAGGAATACTTATTGTTATTTGCTCTTATAGATTGTTGATATAAACTTTGTTTATTATTCACAAATTCAATAAATCCAGGATAGTGATTTATTATTTTAGTTCGAAAGATATAACTGTATTTATTAAGTTTATAATCAACATAAAAATTTATAAAGGAATTGTTTGGACTATTATAAAGTTGTCCTGATAAAATCCAAATAAGTTTATTCTTATTTAATAAATTTACTTTTTGTTTTAATCGTGGCATAAAGATTTCACCACACACAGGACTTAAAATTGGTTTAATCTCAGTTTTAATTTGTTTATTAACATTAATCAATTCTCCAATAACAGTATCTTTCAAGATATATTGATTATTTTTGGGAAATAAGATTGTATTTCTTAAGACTTCAATTTGAACCAATTCAGAGTTTTTATCATCTGGAATTAAAATTAATGAACCTGAATTTTTGGTAACAAGAACATCTTCACCCCGATTCGTTCGTAAGATTACTGTTTTTAAGGTTTTATAAAATCTAATAATTCCATTTAAAGGACTTATAATTTGTTGTCGAGCTTCGGAAGTAAAAATACCACCAGTATGGAAAGTTCTCATTGTAAGCTGTGTCCCAGGTTCACCAATCGATTGACCTGCTAAAATCCCAACGGCTTCACCAATATCAACTAAATTTTCATTTGCTAAATCCCAACCATAACATTTTTGACATATGGCTCTGTAAAGATTACAAGTCAGAGGAGAGCGAATATAAATTTTTTTAACTTTTTTTTGTTTTAATTCTTGTAATAAATCAGAAGTTATTTGTGTATTAGTTTTCGCAATTAAATTTCCTGTTTCCGGATCTAGAATAGGTTTATTAAGAATTCGACCTAAAATATTTTCATTTTTTTTATCTAGCAAAATTAGAAAAGAATGAGTTGTTAAACAATCTTTTTCACGAATTAAGATATCTTGAGCTACATCAATCAAGCGACGTGTTAAATATCCTGAATTTGCAGTTTTTAAAGCAGTATCAACAATCCCTTTTCGAGCTCCGTAACCAGACATTAAATAATCTGTAATAGTTAATCCTTCACGAAAATTCTTTTTAATGGGTAATTTCATAATTTCCCCACTCGGATCGGACATTAACCCACGCATACCAACTAATTGTCGAACTTGAGAAAGATTACCTCGTGCCCCAGAAAAGGCCATGATATAAACCGAATTTAAAGGATCATAATTCTTAAAATAATGAATAACTTGATCTTTCAATGATTCACTGGTTAAACTCCAAGTATCAATAATTTTCTGAAATCTTTCAATATCAGTAATTTTTCCTTTTAGATAGATTTTTTCACTATCGAGAATTTCTTGATTTGCTTTTTCAAGCATTAAATTTTTAACAAATGGAATTTTTAAATCTTCAATGCTAATTGAAATACCAGCTTGTGTAGCATAATTAAATCCTAAATACTTTAATTCATCAGCTAAAAAACAAGCTTGCATTGAATCATAATTGGTAAAACTCCAAGCCAACAATTGTCTTAATTGTTTTTTACCTATTAAATTATTTTGATAAGTATAATTTTTCATAAAATTATTTACTAATTTTCTTTCTCAATTTATAAAAAATTTAAAGTTTTCTGAATTGTATAATTTAAGATCACACGACCAGTCGTTGTTTGAAGATATTGAACAATTATTTCACCTTCTTCAGTTCTTCTAATCTGTAAATTTTCATAATATTCTAAAATCGTATTATCATTTAATTTAATTTGTTTAATTAAATCTGACTTAGGTTGATTATCATCTTTAATACGGAGCCAAATAGAACTGTGAAGTTCGATTTTATTTTGTTTATACGCTAGCATAACATCTTCTAAATCTGCAAAGTAATGATTTGAACCTAATAATCCTGGAATATTATTCACGGTTAAATAATAACAACCTAGAACCATATCTTGACTTGGTAGAACAATTGGATCACCATTAGCTGGAGATAAGAAATTATACGGAGCTAACATTAACATATAACATTCTGCTTGTGATTCTAAAGATAAAGGAATATGAACAGCCATTTGGTCACCATCAAAATCAGCATTAAATGCTGAACAGACTAAAGGGTGTAATTTAATTGCACGACCTTGAACTAAAATTGGTTCAAAAGCTTGAATACCTAGTCTATGTAAAGTTGGAGCACGGTTTAAAAATATAGGATGATTTGTTAAAACTTTTTCTAAAACTGGATCGATTATTGGCTCACTTTGCTGAATTAAATTTTTTGCAATTTTCATATTGCTCGCCAAACCTTGATTAATTAACTCTCTAATTACAAAAGGTTGAAAAAGTTCAATCGCCATTTCATAAGGCAAGCCACATTGATTCAGTTTTAAACTTGGACCTACCACAATAACAGAACGTCCTGAATAATCTACTCGTTTCCCTAATAAATTTTGACGGAATCGACCATATTTACCTTTAATAATATCTGATAAAGATTTTAATGGTCGATTATTTGCACTTAAAGCAATACGGCCACGCTTTCCATTATCAATTAAAGTATCAACAGCTTCTTGTAATAATCGTTTTTCATTACGAATAATTAATTGTGGAGCGTCAATTTCAAGTAAACGAAGTAATCTATTATTTCTTGTGATTATTCGACGATATAATTCATTTAAATCCGAAGTAGCAAATCGTCCACCTTCTAATTGAATCATTGGTCTTAGAGCAGGTGGAATTACAGGTAAAATAGTCAAAATCATCCAAGCTGGGTTCGAACCAGTTCCAATTAAATTTTCTAAAATTCGAATTCGTTGAATACTTTGTTCACGAATTTTATAAATCCGTTTCAATTCCCATTTTTTCTTTTTCTCCTCAATACTCAATAATTTGTCAGCATTTAAAGCTTTAGTACAGTCGAGAATAAAAGATCTAGTTTTAAGAATTTCTGATTTTAAATTAAGCCGTTCTAATTCTCTTTTAATTAGAGGAGTGCCAATTAAGAAATTCGGCGTGACACGTAAAAGATACTTTGGAGTATTGTGTCTTCGATCTTCTGGTTTTGCTGCTGGCTTTATTGGATAACCACTTTTATTTAATTCTCGATTTCTTCTATATTGTTGGAAATCCCAATGTAATCCATAAAATGAAATTTCATCTTCAGCGATAAAGTAAACTAAAGAGGCTAATTTGATACGTTTGACTCTTTCATCCCATAATTCAACGACTTCTGAGGGTGCTAAAGATTTCCCTTGGTTTTGCTTTTTAGCAATTTCAAATCGTTCTGATTCCGAATTAAAGGCATAGTCAGTATCTAGTCGCTTTTCAAATCCTTCGACCTCTAATAATAAAGCCATGAAATTTGGACGACTATTAATATACCAAACATGAGTCACTGGATAAATTAAATTAATATAACCCATACGATGACGTCGAACTCTAGATTCCGTTAATTCAACTCCACACCGTTCACAAATTAAACCTTCATATCTAACACGTTTATATTTCCCACAAGCACATTCAAAACTTTTACTTGGACCGAAAATTCGTTCGCAAAATAAACCATCCATTTCTGGTTTAAAAGTTCGATAATTGATGGTTTCGGATTTTTGAACTTCTCCTACGAATTGACCGTTTGGTAATTTTCGATTTGTCCATTGTAATATGCGAGATGGTGATGCCAATTTAATTTTTATATAGTCAAACTCTTTTGCAAATTGTACCATTGTTATTAAAAAGAAATATCATTAATATTCGAAGTTGGAGAAAATGTTTTTGACAAAGCATTGTACTTTTCAATCAAATTAATTTCAACTTCGTATTTTTTATGTGAACTAAATTTCTCAATTTTGTAAGTACTCATATCTAAACCAATAGATCGTAATTCTTGCAATAAAACTTTAAATGATTCTGGGATTCCAAATTTTGGAATTTGATGTCCTTTTACAATAGCATTTAATGTTTCATTTCTTCCTTCCATATCATCCGATTTAATAGTTAAAAGTTCTTTCAACGTAAAAGCGGCTCCAAAACCTTCTAGAGCCCAAACTTCCATTTCACCAAATCTTTGGCCACCATGTTGTGCTTTTCCTCTTAAAGGTTGTTGAGTAATTAGTGAATAAGGACCTGTTGCCCGGGCATGCATTTTATCATCAACTAGATGAATTAATTTTAACATATAAGCATTTCCCACAGTAACTGGATTATCAAATTCTTGTCCTGTTCGTCCATCAATTAGAACCATTTTTCCTGGAACATATGGATTAAATAACCAACTTTCATTCTTCGCAATGGAAGCCTGACGTAATTTTTTGTTAATTAAAATTCTTGAAATTTCTAAACCATACATTTCATCAAAAGGTAAAATCTTGAATCGAGAATTTAATTTATCTCCTGCTAATCCCAATAAACATTCATATAATTGACCAACATTCATTCTAGAAGGAACTCCTAACGGATTTAATAGAATATCAACAGGTGTTCCATCTGGTAAAAAAGGCATATCTTGGCGTGGTAAAATACGAGAAATAATCCCTTTATTACCATGTCGACCTGCAATTTTATCACCTACTTGAATTTTTCGAACTTGTGCGATAAAGACATAAATTTTTTCAAATTTATAAGTTAATTTTGTTTTACGGTTAAATGTTACAGTCTCAATCACACGACCATATTCACCATCAGGCATTCGATATGAATTATCTTTAACACCTTTAGCTTTAGTCCCAAAAATAGCTCGTAATAATTTGGATTCAGGTAAGAGTTCAGAAGTATTATTCGAAATCACTTTACCAACTAGAATATCTCCAGGTTTCACAAATGTACCAACGGTAACAATACCATTCTCATTTAAATGGTTAACTTCTGATAAATTTAAATTTGGGATATTTTTTGTTGTTTGTTCAAAGGTTTCAGAATTTTTATCGATTTCAATCTTATATCGTTCAATATGAATAGAGGTAAAAATATCATCATAAACTAATCTTTCACTTATTAAAATTGCATCTTCAAAATTATAACCTTGCCATGGCATATAACCAACTAAAACATTTTGACCTAAAGATAGTTCGCTATCCGTAATAGCCGGACCGTCGGTTAACATTTGACCAGATTTGATTGTTTCACCTTGCCAAACAATTGGACGATGATTGATACATGTTTGTTGGTTGGAGCGTAAATATTTCTGTAATTTATATGTTAATTTTTTTCCAGTTTGGTCTTTAATAATAATCTTACTTGCGGTAACTGAACTTACAATACCATCTGTTTGAGAACTTAAACTCATACCCGAATCAATTGCAATTTGATTTTCTAATCCAGTTCCAACAATTGGTTTTTGAGGTAAAAGTAACGGTACTGATTGTCGCTGCATATTTGAACCCATTAATGCCCGGTTTGCATCATCATGTTCAAAGAATGGGATTAATGAAGCTGCAACTGAAACAATTTGAACCGTAGAAATTGCAATAAAATCAACTTCTGATGGTGTAACACTAATAATTTCTTGTTGATATCTAACGGGAATTAAATTTCTGATCAAATAATTTTCTTTATTCGTTGCAATATCTGCTGGAGCAATTTTATATAAATCCTCTATATCAGCTGTTAAATAAATTGGATTTCCTGTTTTTAAAACTTTTCCATTTATAACTCGCCAAAATGGAGTTTCTAAAAATCCTGATTGATTCACTCGAGCGCAAGTAGTTAATGAGGCAATTAAACCAACGTTTTGTCCTTCAGGAGTTTCAATTGGACAAATTCGACCATAGTGACTAGGATGAATATCTCGAACAGCAAAACTAATTCGATCACGATCAAATCCTCCTGGTCCTAAACCACTAATTCTTCGTCTATGAGTTAAAGAAGATAATGGATTTGTTTGATCTAAATATTGTGATAATTGACTTGATCCAAAAAATTCACGAACTGTAGCATTGACAATATTAAAACTTAGTAAATGACTTGAATCAATTTTATTTGTTTGATTTCGTAATTTGCGAACTAAGCGTTGGAATCCAATTCGGAATAAATTTTGTAACAATTCGCCCACAGATCTAACGCGACGATTTTTTAAATGATCAATATCATCTTGGACGGTTTTTGAAATAGTTAAACTTATTAACTTATCTGTGATAGCAAAAATATCTTCATATGTTATTGTTTGAAGACGTTCACTAATTTTTAAATTTAATCGGTTATTTATTTTCAATCTTCCAACTCGACCTAATCTATAATAAGTCGAATCAAAAATTCTTGAGAATTCAGAAATGTTTTTAAAATAGTTTAGATTTAAATTAAATCTAGGTAATGGATGATTTGAATATTTTGAATTAGTTAATAAAGGTTTAGTAAAATAAAAGAAGTCAGAGTATTGTAAATTTTGATAAATTTCTAAATCAGTTAATCCCATTTCTTTCAATAAATGAATCAATGGTTTCTGATTTACTTTATCTAATTGAATAATAACTTCATCTTCCTGATTTTTAATAGGGTATTTATAGGAATTAATTTTTGTATTTTTTTGAAAAGCAAATCGTATCCATGACCCATAGTCAGGTATCAAGATAGCGGTATATAAATCTTTTTCATCATATTTTTTATGATAATTAGTTTTTATTTCATGATCTTTTTGATAAAGTAGTAAGTTTGTTTTTGTTTTTAAATATTTATGGCGTAAGGGGTTATATTCTGTACTATCTTTTATATTAAAGATATATTTTAATTGATCTTTAAAACTAATTGAAAAGTAAATTGTTGGGCGTAAATTCTGGGATTGAGTTAATTGGGTAATATCTAAAATTTTTGAAACAGATTGATTTAAATTTTTTTGTAAAAATGAAAAATTATTTATTTCGAGTAACCAATCTTGTGATTTTTTTGTAATAAATAGTAATTGAGAATTTAATTGAAGTTGTGCTAATTTTTGTGAATCAATGATTGCTTTATCATATTTATGATATAATTTTAAGATTTGATTTTCTGATAATGGCAAAATTTCAGTAAAAAAATCAATCTTATTTTCACTATTAAATTTAACCAATGATTCTGAACCATTTTTCTCTAAATGCTTTTGTAAAATTTCATATCTAATTAAAAGTTTAGTCAAAAAATTATAATATTTTAGTAAATAAATAATTTTATCTTTTTCAACTGATATTTTAGAATTCAAGACATTGTTTTGTAGTTTAAACCATTTTAAAAAAAGGTTAATTAATTTAATCTTAGAATTATCTTTAGAAATTTTAACAATAGTTTTATATAATTTAAAACATTGGAAAAAGTAGAATGAAGAACTTTGTTCTTTTTTTTTCAAATATTGAATCGAATAGTGATAAATTGAATTATTATCCCAATAAGCAAGAATTTTTTCTTTGTTTTCGATTCCTTTTTTGTCTTTTGCATATCCTGGATTAGGGAAAAATAAATCAGATTCAGAAAGAAATGCTTCACCTGCTGGTAGGAATGATCTTAGTTTATCAATGTTGGTTGATAGTTTTCGTTTGAATGGGTTAAAAATTCGTTGAGTTTTATTTTTTTCAAAATAAACTCCAGGACTTCGAATGATTTGACTAACAATTACACGCTCACATCCATTTATAACGAATGTTGCATAAGTAGTCATTAACGGCAAAGTAATAATGGGGAATTGGTTATGATATTGGATATTATTAATAACTTTGTTTCGTACTTCAATAGGAATAACTAATTGTGCTTTATAATTTCCACTATATTTCTTTGCAATTAATAAGTTATAGGGTGGTTTTATTAAATTATATTCTTCTCCAAACATGATATACTCAGTATTTTGGCTAAAATCATGAATTCTAGAAAATAAAGCTAATTCTTCATTTAAACCCTGAGTAATAAACCAACAAAAGCTTATTCGTTGCATCGCCAAAAAATCTGGGAGCGCATTGATATAATTCATATTTTGTTTCATAATTTTTGCTAATAATTGCAATAATTAATTATGTTTAAATTTTATATTCTAAAATGATGTTAAGAAAATTTAAAATTTTCTTAACTAGATAAGATTAAAAGGTATAGAACTCTAAATCATTCAATTTAGGCAGCCTTTAAATACGCTGCTAATTTTGATTTTTTTCTTGCAGCAGCATTCTTATGAAATATATTTTTTTTAGTCCCTTTATCAATTAAACTATAAATGGAACCTAAAATTTTTTTTAATTTTTCTTTTTCTTCTGGATTTTGAGAAGTTTTATATGCTTCTAAATCTTGAAAGAACATTTTGATTAAAGTTCGAACTGAACTTTTATAATAACGATTTGCTAAACGATTTCGTTCATTAATTCCAATACGTTTTTTTGCAGATTTATTGTTAGCCATATTATGATTGATTTAAATATTTTTAATAGTTATTTTGCAAATTTAAGGTTTAATGTAATATAGTATATTTGCTAAAAAATTAAAAGTTTTTAGTTTCAAAATTTTTATCCTTAGAATTAGGATTAACTCTTGATAAGATCAAAAATTTTAGGCACTATATAGATAAAATTATTATTTTAAATTTACATGGCAAAAAATAAAGGTACTCGAATTTTAATTACTTTAGAATGCACCGAATGTCGTTCCAATTTAAATAAACGATCACCTGGTGTTTCTAGATATAATACACAAAAAAATCGTCGCAATAATCCAGAAAGATTGGAATTAAAAAAATATTGCCCACATTGCAACAAACCGACTACGCATAAAGAAATTAAATAAAAAAAAATTATGGCATCAAAAAAGCAAAAAACATCACCGATTGATCTGAATCAAAAAATTGATTACAAAGATATTGATTTACTTACATTATTTGTCACAGAACAAGGAAAAATTCTTCCCCGCCGTGCAACAGGTGTAACAGTTCAACAACAAAGAAAATTAGCAAAAGCAATCAAACGTGCTCGAATTTTATCATTATTTTCTTTTGTTGCATCTAATTCAGTTTAAAAATTATTAGAGTTATTATTTTTAATATATAATAACTCTAAGTCTTTAATTTTAATCGATATTAGTTTATAAGGAGAATTTTATGGGGAATTTTATCGATAAAACATTTACAGTAATCGCTGATATTCTTTTAAAAGTTTTACCTGCAAGTAAACAGGAAAAACAAGCGTTTTCTTATTACAGAGCTGGAATGGCTGCTCAATCTCGAGGAAGATATGCAGAAGCATTACAAAACTATTATGAAGCTCTTCAAGTAGAGGAAGATCCCTACGATCGAAGTTATACTCTTTATAATATTGGCTTAATTTACGGGAATACTGGTAAATATACACAAGCTTTAGAATTTTATCATCAAGCTTTAGCCTTAAATTCAAATCTTCCACAAGCTTTAAATAATATTGCAGTTATTTATCATTCTCAAGCTCTTCGAGCACAAAGTTTGGAAGAAGATGAATATATTGAATTATCAAAAGAATTATTTGATAAAGCAGCAGAATATTGGATTCAAGCATTAAAACTAGCTCCTGATAATTATCCCGGAGCACGAAATTGGTTAAAAGTAACTGGAAGATTGACTGAAAATTAATTCATTCAGAATTGTAGGATATTTTATCAAATCTTATTATATTCAAGAATTCAATTAATTTTGTTGTACAATGATAGTTAATTATTAGATTTCAAATTTGTTAGTATTTTACAGACAGGTAAGATTGCGAAAGTATATTTATTCTAAAATATTTTAAATATGTTAAATCAAAATGGTAAAAACTAATTTAAATAAAGGTTACGTTACTCAAATTATTGGTCCTGTACTAGATATTCAATTTTCAGAAGGAAATTTACCACCTATTTACAGTGCAATTAAAATTGAATTGGAAGATGGCACTTCAACTATCGTTGAAGTACAACAATTATTAGGTGACAATCAAGTACGAGCAGTATCAATGCGCTCAACAGATGGTTTAAAACGTGGTGTTGAAGCTTTAGATTTAGGTACCCCAATTGCTGTACCTGTTGGTACTCCAACATTAGGTCGAATCTTCAATGTAATCGGTGAACCAGTTGATGAGCAAGGTGATGTTTCAATCGACGAAACTTTACCAATTCACCGTGATGCGCCAGCATTTACAGAATTAGAAACAAAACCATCAATCTTTGAAACAGGTATTAAAGTAGTTGATTTATTAGCACCATACCGTCGTGGTGGTAAAATTGGTTTATTTGGTGGTGCCGGTGTAGGTAAAACCGTTTTAATTATGGAATTAATTAATAACATTGCTAAAGCTCACGGTGGTGTATCTGTGTTTGGTGGTGTAGGTGAACGTACACGTGAAGGTAACGATTTATACGAAGAAATGAAAGAATCTGGTGTAATTAACGAAAAGAACTTCCCAGAGTCTAAAGTAGCTTTAGTATATGGTCAAATGAATGAACCTCCAGGAGCGCGTATGCGTGTTGGTTTAACAGCTTTAACAATGGCAGAATACTTCCGTGATGTTAACAAGCAGGATGTTTTATTATTCATTGATAACATCTTCCGTTTCACACAAGCAGGTTCAGAAGTATCTGCATTATTAGGTCGTATGCCATCAGCAGTAGGTTACCAACCAACTTTAGCTACAGAAATGGGTGCGTTACAAGAACGTATTACATCAACTACTCAAGGTTCAATTACATCGATTCAAGCTGTATACGTACCAGCGGATGATTTAACAGATCCAGCTCCAGCTACAACATTTGCTCACTTAGATGCAACAACAGTATTATCACGTAACTTAGCAGCTAAAGGTATTTACCCAGCGGTAGATCCATTAGATTCAACTTCAACAATGTTACAACCAGGTATTGTTACTGAGGAACATTACGCAATTGCTGAAAACGTAAAAGAAACATTACAACGTTACAAAGAATTACAAGATATTATTGCAATTTTAGGTATTGATGAATTATCTGAAGAAGATCGTTTAACTGTTGCACGTGCACGTAAAGTAGAACGATTCTTATCACAACCATTCTTCGTTGCTGAAATCTTTACAGGTTCACCTGGTGAATACGTAAGTTTAGAAGACACAATTAAAGGTTTCTCAATGCTATTAAATGGTGAATTAGATGATTTACCTGAACAAGCTTTCTATCTTGTAGGTAATCTTGATCAAGTAATTGCAAAAGCAGAAACTCTAAAATAAGGAGTATGACATATGGTTATGAACATTCGCGTTCTTACCCCAGATAGAGTTATTTGCTCAACAACAGCTGATGAAGTTGTTTTACCTGGTTTAACTGGTCAGGTAGGGGTATTAGATGGTCATGCAGCATTAATCACAGCTTTAGATACAGGTTTATTACGTATCAAGTTAAATGAAAAATGGACACCGATTATTTTATGTGGTGGCTTAGCTGAAATTGATCGAAATCGAGTAACAGTTTTAGTAAATGATGTAGAAGAGCTAAGTAATGTTGAACTAAGTGAAGCTACTCAAGAATTAGAAAAAGCAACTTTAGCAGTTGAAAGTGCAGAATCTAGCAAAGCAAGATTAGATGCTTCTGTAGAATTAAAGAAAGCAACGGCACGTTTAGAAGCGGTAAATTACTTATCGTAATAAATTTAACTTTTTAGCTTAAGTTATTTTTCTAATGAAATAATTACTATATTATCCTTAGGTTTTAGGATCTAAATTAGAACGTAAAACCTAAGGATAAACTAATAGAATCGTATTAATATACTTTTATTATATGACAACTAATTCTAATTTTAATTTCAAAACTAATACAATGGTAACATTAGAATTACCTTTTCCTGAACATATAGAAGAATTACGACAACGTATTTTTCTTTTAGTTTGGATAATTTTATTGTTAACTTGTATAGCATTTATTGAAGTCAAAGATCTAGTTAAAATTTTAGAACTTCCAGTTCAAAATGTGAAATTTTTTCAACTATCACCAGGTGAATACTTTATTTCAACTATAAAAATATCTTTTTATACTGGATTACTTTTTTCAAGTCCATTTGTAATAGGACAATTAATTTTATTTTTATTACCAGGATTAACAAAAAAAGAAACAAAAATTATTTTACCTTTGTTATTAAGCTCGTTATTTTTATTTGGATTAGGGTTAGCATTTTCTTACTATACTTTAGTACCAGCTGCTCTAAATTTCTTTTTAAACTATAGTGAAGAAGTTTTAGAGCCTTTTTGGTCATTCGATCAATATTTTGAGTTTATTTTGGTTCTATTTTATAGTACAGGCTTAGCTTTTCAAATCCCAATTCTTCAAATTTTAATTGGCTTATTAAATATTGTATCTGCAAAACAAATGTTAGGTGCATGGCGATATATAATATTACTATCAACAATTCTTGGAGCAATATTGACTCCTTCGACTGATCCATTGACACAGTTATTATTATCTTTAGCAATATTACTGTTATATTTCTCTGGATTAGGTATCTTGTTTTTAATAAAGAATTAAATTATATAATAGAATATCCATACTTAAAAAATATTTAAACTATGGCAACTAACAAGTTTTTTAAAAGTCTTTTATTTGCTTCAACAATTGCTGTAAATTTATTTAGTTTTGGCATCCAAGACTCATCAGCATATCCAGTTTTTGCACAACAAAATTATTCAAATCCTCGTGCAGCAAATGGAAAATTAGCTTGTGCAAATTGTCATTTAAATCAAAAAGCAATTGAAGTTGAAGCTCCACAATCTGTTCTTCCAAATTCAGTTTTTGAAGTTGAAGTGAAAGTACCTTATGATACATCTAAACAACAAATTGGAGCAAACGGAAAAGCAGCTGATCTAAATGTAGGTGGGATTGTGATTTTACCAAAAGGGTTCAAATTAGCTCCAAAAAGTCAAATTCCAGCAGAAGTTAAAGCAAAAAATAAAGGTGTATTCATTTCACCATACAGTAGTGAATTTGACAATATCTTAGTTGTTGGTCCTATCGCTGGAAAAACACACCAAGAATTAATTTTCCCTGTAGTTGCACCTGATCCAGAAAAAGATTCAGATGTAAAATATTTAGCTTACCCACTTTATGTTGGTGGTAACCGTGGACGTGGACAAGTTTACCCAACTGGTGAAAAGAGTAATGTAAACATTTTTGGTGCTACACAAGCAGGCCAAATTACAGAAATTTCTACATCAGAAAAAGGTGAATCAAGCGTTGTAATTGTAAGCTCAGATGGTACAAAAACTTCTCAAGTTGTACCAGCAGGATTACAATTAACTGTAAAACAAGGCGATACAGTGAAAGCTGAACAAGGATTAAACATTGATCCAAACGCTGGTGGATTCGGACAAGAAGAATCTGAAATTGTTTTACAAAACCCTATTCGAATTGTTGGTTATCTTGCTTTCTGTTTCTGTGTTTTATTAACTCAGATCGTATTAGTATTAAAGAAAAAACAATTTGAAAAAGTTCAAGCTGCAGAGCTTAACTTCTAATTGAGAAAAAAATAAAGAATGATTACAATATAATCATTCTTTATTCTTAAATTTTTATTAGTATAATTCGTCTTCTTGGTGTACTAAGATTGTACAATCTGATTTTGGATATGCAATACATGTTAAAACAAAACCAGCTTCTACTTGATCATCATCTAAGAAAGTTTGCTCTGATTGATCGATACTTCCATCTGATACTTTACCTGCACAAGTTGAACAAGCACCTGCACGACAAGAGTATGGTAATTCAATACCTTGCTCTTCAGCAGCATCTAAAACGAATACATCATCGTTACAATCGATTGTTGAATTGATATCGTGTTCTTCACTTACTAATGTCACTTTGTAAGTAACCATATAACTCCTTATGTTAAATAATTATAAAGTAAGATCTTAAAGCTATGCTTTAATACTACTTTACTATTTTATATTATACTACGTAATCTTAATACAAATAAATTTTTTTTATTAAAATTTTAATAAAAAAAAAATTTACTAAAATGTTTGTTTTAAACGACTAGCTTTTCCTCTTAATTTTCTTAAGTAGTAAAGTTTTGCACGTCTTACTTTAGATGAACGTAATACTTCAATTGAATCAATTTTTGGTGAATGAATTAAGAAAATACGTTCAACACCAATTCCTTGTAAAATTTTTCGAACAGTGATTGTTGTATTAATTAAACTATTTTTTTTCGCAATAATCGTTCCTTCATAAAACTGCACTCGTTCTCGGTTTCCTTCAATAATTTTAACCCCAATCTTAACATTATCACCTATCTTAAGAACTGGTAAATCTTTTTTAAGAAAATCATTTTCTACACTCTGTATTGTTTTTTGAGAATTTAATTTAACCATTAATTTCAACTTTTAATATAATTGTCGTTTAATCTTATATTACAACTAGATCTTGAAAAAAACAATATAAAAATGTTTAGAATGCATCCGACTGGGTTCGAACCAGTGATGTTCCATAGGAAAACGGATTATGAGTCCGGTGCCTTCAACCACTCGGCCACGAATGCAAAAATGGAGCTGATGGGAATTGAACCCACGTCCATTTAAAATTTCTTAACGCACTTGTTCACAGGTATAGTTCTTACGAACGAAGTAGAATTATAAAGTAAGTCTAAACTATATTCGACATAAACGTCTAGTAATAGCGAACAAATTTTTAGAATAAAGTTATTTAAATTTCAATACTAAACAGCGAATTGTAATAAACTTGAATTTTGTTGTCCAATTTTAATATTTTTTACTGCTTGAGATACAAACGAAATAATGTTATTAGCACTTATTTTAAGATTTGTAGATTTTTACGAAGAATACAAGCTTCGACCTGATCGTACCTTATTCAATCTTAAATGTCGAAACCAAAACAGCCCCACAATAAGAAATTCTTAATTAAACTATAAGCATGAAGGGAATCGAACCCTTGACTTTCAGAATCGGAATCTGATGCTCTATCCACTGAGCTACATGCTTTTAGTATAAACTATAAAATATAAAATACTGCGAATAGATAAAAAAATCAATTAGATATGAATGAAAAACAGACCTTCCAACTTTCATTTGTAAAAGAAATGAAAATTAATTCTTATTATTTATTTCATTTCTTCAAAAATTATTAAAAATAATTTTTGAAAAAATGAATTCTTTATTTTGAAATTAGTAGTAAGTTTTACCACCACCCCATTTCTCTGTAAGAATTTTTGGTGATAATAAAATGTGACCAGCCATTGCAGTTAAATCTTCATCTGTAACTGAACGCATACGAGGGTAAATATCAGCACTCGCAATACTTGGATGAACTTCAGCAATTGACTCTAAACCATCATAAGATGTTGGGTTTTTTAAGTAATCAACTAAACTATCAATGTTGTCACGACGTGGTGTCGCTAAACTTAAAGCTTCTGGATCTAAACCAACGTTTGGATTTGTTTTACTAATACCACCTACGTGACATGCACCACAAGTTGCATTAAATAAACGTTTACCACGTTTTACTTGTTCCGGTGTTAAAACGATTGTTTTACCAGATGCATCTTTTACAACTGTTCGAGTTGCTTCATCTAAATCAATCGCTGATGCAGTCATTACTGACATACTGAAAATACCGAAAAATAATACTGAGAAAAGTTGTGAATATTTTTTAAACATAATGTAAAAAGTTATTTACGAATTTGAAACCAAGATAATAATAATTTAAAAATTATTTTTTTTTTCTTCTTTTTAATTTTGCCATGTTTGCAATTAAACCTCTTAATCGAATATTTTCCCATCCAGTAACTAAAACTGTAACAATAATTAATACTTGACTAAATAATAAAATTGGATCTAGTCTCCAGCCATGAACCATCAAAATACAACTATAAAGTAAACCAATAGTCGCAAAAAAGATATCTTCGTCCCTTGCAACTTCTGGTTTAACATTTCGGAGGAAATATAAAATCAAGACTCCAAAACTTACAATAATACCTAAAAAAATATTTGGGCCAAAGCTAAAATTGATCATAAGGTATTTAATTTTAATTTAATAATTTTTTATTCTATATCAAATTGAGTAGAAATACCAGAAACTGAGATTATATATTCAATTATTATTTTAAATTAAAGTTTTTATCAGCGAATGAAAAAATTTCAATAAAATTTATTCGCTAGGCAATCTAAATTATTCAAAAAAGTTCAATTTTTTTAGTCTTTAATGACTAGTTTCTTTGAACTCGATCATTATTACTAATAAAAGCTAAAGCCGCACCAATAGCGGATAAAACAACAGCACCTGCGATTAAACTCGATAAAAAGTTTCCTAATGAAGGTGACACAACATAAGCAACAGTGATAGAATTTCCTAATAAAGGTGTCATTTTTAATTTCCTGTTATATTAAATAATAAAGTTAAAAATAGTAAGACTGACTACAATAGTTATTGTATCAATAAAAAAGAAAAATAATTAATATTTTAATGTTAATCTTCTAATAAATTTAATCATTTTCTGCTTCGTTTAGAAATACTTTAGATTTTAACTTAATATAATGTAAGTTTAAGATTAATATAATTCATTAAAAGTTTAGATATAAATTAAAAAAAATTATGAATATAAACCTGGTACCATGATTAATATTTATTTATGTTGCTGTCTTACAACCCTGGCATAGTGAATAAATCTAAAAATATACTAGATCTATATTCACTATAAATTATAACACAATATGGATTGAACAGTCAATGAATAATACGAATAAAATTATTGATTGACTTTTCAATCTAGATTGTGCTATATTATATATACATGATAACCTAAGAAGGTTAACTAAAGCCCGGATAGCTCAGTTGGTAGAGCAGTGGATTGAAGATCCTCGTGTCCCCAGTTCGAATCTGGGTCTGGGCATTTTATTTTATAAATCAAAATTAAGAAATTTCGTTTTGTTTGGATCAAATTTTAATTTTATATTTCCAAGAGGACCATTTCGTTGTTTTGCAATAATTAATTCTGTTAAATAATAATTCTGAGTTTCATTTTGCTTCATATGAAAATCTTTGTTTTTATAAAGCATTAATACTAAATCTGCATCTTGCTCAATAGAACCACTTTCTCGTAAATCAGATAAGATTGGTTTTTTATCTATTCTGTTTTCAACGTTTCGGCTTAATTGTGATAATGCAATTATTGGAATATTAAATTGTCGAGCAAGATTTTTTAATGCACGCGTGATTAGCGATAATTCTTGAACCCTATTTTCCATTTTTGAGTTTGGGCTTTGCATTAATTGAAGATAATCAATAATAACTAAGTCAATTTGACCTTGTTCAAAAAGAATTGTTTTTATTTTTGCTTGAATATCTTGAATCGATAAATTAGGCGTATCATCTATGAAAAAGGGTATTTTTGACATAATTTTTATTATTTTGTTCAATTTTACCCAATCACTTTGATATAATTTCCCATTTTTTAATCTTGCTTGATTAATATTTGTTTCAATGGACAATAAACGATACATTATTTGTTCTTTAGACATTTCTAAACTAAAGAATAAAATCGGTAATTTCGCTTTTCGAATTATATTAAGCGCAATATTTAAACCTAATGCTGTTTTACCCATAGATGGTCGTCCAGCAATTATAATTAAATCTGATTTTTGAAATCCTTGTGTTAATAAATCTAAATCATGAAATCCTGATGCTAAGCCAGCTAAGTTTGGATTGAGAGACTTTTCTTTTAATTCATTAAAAACATCATTTAATAATTCAGCACTACTAAATAATTTTGGTGTCTTTATTTCTGTAACTAAATTGAATAATTGATTCTCAAAGTTATTAATTATAGTTTCTAGTGAAAGATTTGTTATATATCCAGAATTAATTATTTCGTATCCTAACTTAATTAATTTACGTCGTAAAAATTTGTCTTTAATTAAACGAACATATTCTTCAAGATATACTAAATTTGGTACTTGATTTATTAATTCGATTAAAACTTTTATCCCACCAATTTTTTCTAACAATCCATTATCTTGTAAAAAAGTAACCAAAGTAAGAATATCAATTTTTAATTGATTCTTATACATAAAGATAATCGATTTATAAATCTCTTGATGATTTTTAAAATAAAAAGCTTCAACTGGAAGAGTTTGTAATGTTAGTTCGATAGATTCTATGTTTACTAATAAACAATTTAAAACCATCTTTTCAGCTAAAAAATTATGCGGTAAGTGTTTCTGAATTAATATTTGTTCGTTAATTTTTTTAGATGATTGCATTATTTAACTTAAAAAAATTAATTAAAATTTAAAATCTTGTAATTTCAATCTATCGAGATTATAATAAGTTACACGCGTCCTTAGTTCAGTTGGTAGAACGCTAGTCTCCAAAATTAGATGTCGAGGGTTCAAGTCCTTCAGGACGCGCTACTCTTTTCTTAAGAGGTTTTTATTTCTAATTGATAGAATTTAAATAAGTAAACATTTTGTAATTAATTTACTATGTAAAAAATTAAAATAACTTTTAGTATCTTTTTTAATAAATTTTAATTTCTTTTTCATTCAAGAACAATCTTTTATTAAAATTGAACAAAGTTAAATTTTTTTTATTAAATTATAGTATTAAATTTTCATGGCTAAAAAAATTACTGCATTAATTAAGCTTGCTTTGCCAGCGGCTAAAGCAACACCTGCACCTCCAGTTGGACCTGCATTAGGACAACATGGTGTTAACATTGCGGCTTTTTGTAAAGAATATAACGCAAAAACTAATGATAAAGCAGGACTTATCATTCCTGTAGAAATTTCAGTTTACGAAGATAGAAGTTATACCTTCATTCTTAAAACACCACCTGCGTCTGTTTTGCTAGCTAACGCAGCAAAAATTAAAAAGGGTTCATCAACTCCAAATCGAGTAAGTGTAGGATCGGTAACAAAAGCGCAGTTAGAAGAAATTGCAACAATTAAATTACCAGATTTAAATACTACAAAAATTAGTAGTGCGATGAAAATTGTTGAAGGAACTGCCCGAAATATGGGTATCTCCATTGTAGATTAAATTAAAATGAAATAAGTTTTAAATGGAGAAAAATTATGCGAAAATTATCACGTCGTCATAAAGAAAATATCGAAAAAACTAATAAAACTATTTATTCAACATTAGATGAAGCAATCGAAGTATTAAAATCAACAGCAACTACGAAATTTGTTGAAACTGTTGAACTTCATGCAAATTTAAATATTGACCCTAAATACGCAGATCAACAATTACGTACAACTGTAACGTTACCTAATGGTGTTGGTAAACAAGTAAGCATTGCTGTTTTAACCGATGAAGACAACTTTGCAGAAGCGGAATCAGCAGGTGCTGATATCGTTGGAAATGATAGTTTAATTGAACAAATTACTCAGGGTAATATTGAGTTTGATTTATTAATCACAACTCCAAATATGATGCCAAAATTAGCAAAATTAGGTCGTGTTTTAGGTCCAAAAGGCTTAATGCCATCTCCAAAATCAGGTACAGTTACTGGTGATTTAACATCAACATTAACCGAATTTAAAAAAGGTAAATTTGAATATAAAGCAGACAAAACAGGAATTGTACATGTTAGTTTTGGGAAAGCTGATTTTGAAAAGGATAAATTAGTTGAAAATTTAACAGCATTGTATAAATCAATTGAACAAAACCGTCCATCTGGAGTAAAAGGTAAATATTTTAAAAGCGCATTTATCTGTACAACAATGGGATCGTCAATTCAGTTAGATTTAGATAGTTTTGACTAAATTATTGAATTGCGTATAAAAAAATAAAACTTTATAATTATATAATATAACTAATATTTATTATGTCAGAAAAAATTGATCAAATCGTTGAAGATTTAAAAACTTTAACATTATTAGAAGCTTCAGAATTAGTAAGTAAAATTGAAGAAACATTTGGTGTGGATGCTTCTGCAGCAGCAGGTGGTGGCGTTGTAATGGCAGCAGCTGGTCCTGCTGAAGAAGTTGAAGAAAAAACAGAATTCAATGTAATGCTTGATGAAGTTCCAGCTGATAAGAAAATTGCTGTTTTAAAAGTTGTAAGAGGTTTAACAGGCTTAGGATTAAAAGAAGCTAAAGAATTAGTTGAATCAGCACCAAAACAAGTTCAAGAAGGTGTAGCTAAAGATGCTGCTGAAGATGCTCAAAAGCAAATTGAAGCTGCTGGTGGTAAAGCATCATTAACATAATATCTTTGAAATAAATTATTAAAGTAAATAGTAAAATAATTAAAAAAATTTTATTATTTACTTTAATTGACATATTTATCTAAAATATGCTATATATTAATATGTATAATACTTAATAAATAATAGCTTAAAGGATTAGTATAAGTTCCAAGCTATTGTAATGTTAAAAAATATCTTGAATCCTCGCGGAGTAGAGCAGCCTGGTAGCTCGTTGGGCTCATAACCCGAAGGTCAATGGTTCAAATCCATTCTCCGCTAGAAATTTTGATAACAAATAATTTTGATAAAAAAAAGGTTTTTTTATTAAAATTATATATTGAACGTTAAACATTTAGAAAGTTTTTACAAATGACATTAAATTTACAAACACCGTTTCCTACTTTTGGCGGAAGTACTGGGGGCTGGCTACGTGCAGCTGAAGTTGAAGAAAAATATGCTATTACTTGGACTAGTCCAAAAGAGCAAATTTTTGAAATGCCTACTGGTGGCGCAGCAATTATGCGTAATGGAGAAAACTTATTATACTTAGCTCGTAAAGAACAATGTCTAGCATTAGGAACACAATTACGAACATTTAAGATTAATAACTATAAAATCTATCGAATCTTCCCAAGTGGTGAAGTTCAATATTTACATCCAAAAGATGGTGTTTTCCCTGAAAAGGCAAATCCAGGACGTATTTCTGCGGGTAGTCGTGATTTCTCTATTGGGAAAAATCCAGAACCAGCTTCAATTAAATTTAGTGGTAAGAATACGTACAATAGTTAATAAAGATTTAAGATTAGTTTTTTAGCTAATCTTTTGGCGAGATGGCAGAGTTGGTCGATCGCGTCTGATTTGAAATCAGATGAACCTTTGCGGGTTCCGTGGGTTCGAATCCCACTCTCGCCTTAAAAATTATGTTTTGCTTAATTGTGTAAAAATATTGTAAAAATTCTGTTATGAGTAAAATTTACGATTGGTTTGAAGAACGATTAGAAGTTCAAGCAATTGCGGATGATATTTCAAGTAAATACGTACCGCCTCATGTAAATATTTTCTACTGTTTCGGTGGTCTTGTATTCACATGTTTCTTAATTCAAGTTGCAACTGGTTTCGCAATGACTTTCTACTACCGTCCAAGTGTAGTTGATGCTTTTGCTTCAGTTGAATACATTATGACAAGTGTTAACTTTGGATGGTTAATCCGTTCAATTCACCGTTGGTCAGCAAGTATGATGGTACTTATGCTAGTATTACACGTTTTCCGAGTTTATTTAACAGGTGGATTCAAAAAGCCACGTGAGTTAACTTGGGTTACAGGTGTAACTTTAGCTGTAGTTACTGTTTCATTTGGTGTAACAGGTTATTCATTACCATGGGATCAAGTTGGATTCTGGGCATGTAAAATTGTAACAGGTGTACCAGCAGCAGTTCCAGTAGTTGGACCACCTATTGTTTTATTATTACGTGGTGGTGAAAGTGTTGGTCAAGCAACATTAACACGATTCTATAGTGCTCACACATTTGTTTTACCATTAGCTGCAGCTGTGTTAATGTTAACACACTTCCTAATGATCCGTAAGCAAGGTATTTCAGGACCATTATAAACTGAAAACACTTTAGAATTTCAAAAATAAAATAACTATAAATTAATAAATTTTATTATGTCAGTAATTAAAAAACCAGATTTAACTGATCCAAAGTTACGTGCTAAATTAGCTAAAGGTATGGGTCATAACTACTATGGGGAGCCAGCATGGCCAAATGATATTTTATATATCTTCCCTCTTACTATGTTAGGTATGTTTGCATGTTGTGTAGGTTTAGCTACATTATCACCAACACCATTAGGTGAGCCAGCAGATCCATTTAACACGCCATTAGAAATTTTACCAGAATGGTATTTCTTCCCTACATTTAATTTATTACGTGTATTACCAAATAAATTATTAGGTGTATTAGCTATGGCTGCAGTACCATTAGGGTTAATCACTGTACCATTTATCGAAAATGTTAACAAATTCCAAAACCCTTTCCGTCGTCCAATCGCAAGTTTAGCTTTCATTATTGGATTCTTTACAGCTGTTTGGTTAGGAATTGGAGCATGTTTACCAATTGATAAAGCAGTTTCATTAGGATTCTGGTAAACAGAATTTTAACGATTAAAAAATTTAAATAATACAAAGATTAATAATCTTTGTATTATTTAAGATGTTAAATTTAATGATAAAGCTACACCGAAGTAAACCGCAATCCCAAATACAGTTAAAATATTTAAGAATCTTTCAGCGGAACTAGGTGAACCTAATATATCACTTTTTGTTGCGAAGCTTGATAATCCAACATTTTCTTGTGGTGTACGCAAAAATATAACTATAATTAATAAAATACTTACAATAACCCCAATTAGTTTTAACATACTTTTAATTTATTTTAATTATATTATTAGTTTAATAATAATAATAAGTTAGCATATTAATCTTCAATTTCAAAGACTTCTCTGAAAACTTTACCTACTTTATCACCTGAATCGATCGCTTCTAAAGGATCTTTTCTTAAACGATGACGTAAACATAAAGTAATAATTTTTGAAATATCTTCTAAAGTAACTTTATCACGACCATTATATGCCGCATGAGCCTTCGCTGCACGATTCGTTACGATATCACCACGTAAACCATCTACGTCTAATTGACTACAAACTTCAGAGATTTTTACTCGTAAATCATAATCTAATTCTACTGTTGGTAATACTTTTTGAGCTGCAACAATACGGTCACGTAACTCTTGTTGTTGTGCTTCATAGTTTTCAAGCCAAACCATTGGGGTTTGGTCAAATGATGTACGTTCTTCAACAACTTTTACACGTAAAATTGGATCTTTTACAGTTCTAATTTCAGCATGCATACCAAAACGATCTAATAATTGAGGTCGTAATTCTCCTTCTTCTGGGTTTCCTGATCCAACTAAAACAAAACGAGCCGGGTGGCGAATAGAGATACCTTCTCGTTCAACCGTATTCCAACCTGAAGCTGCCGAATCTAATAAGATATCAACTAAATGATCGTCTAGTAAATTTACCTCATCAACATAAAGAAGACCACGGTTTGCTTTTGCTAATAATCCTGGTTCAAAAGCTTTAATACCTTCTGTTAAAGCTTTCTCGATATCAATTGTTCCACAAACTCGATCTTCTGTTGCACCTAATGGTAAATCAACCATTGGAATTTTAATAAATTCTGTTTCAAGTGATTCACCACTTTGAACAGCTGCTTTTACATCATTTCCCATTAAATCTAAATCTGATTTATGAGAGTTAAATGGATCATCTTTTACTACTTCAATTTCTGGAAGTAAATCTGCAATTGCTCGAATTGTTGTTGATTTTCCTGTACCACGATCTCCCATAATCATAACCCCACCAATTTTTGGATCAATTACGTTTAATTGTAGAGCTAATTTCATTTCTTCTTGACCAACGATCGCTGTAAATGGGAAAACTGGAGAGTCAAATTTTTTTAAATTTTCTGTTACCATATCTTATTCTCAATTGTTAATGTAAAAAAATTTCTTAAATTACTAACTAATTAGTTAGAGTGCTTATTTCAAAAGTATTATTCGTAAAGTGTAGAACCTAATCTAACAGCTAAAATTCCAGCTAATAAAGCAATGCATAATGCTGTATAAACTTGTGAGTCAGTAATCATTTGAAACTCCTTGATTTTTAAATTTAAAATGCTATTTAATTCTAAAGACTATCGTATGCTAAATTTTAACAAAAGCGTTTTATAAATCTTTTAACGTTATATATATAATTGTAAATTAAATTAATAAAAATCGTTGAATTTAATTTTAATAAATTTTTATTACCAACTTGATTTCGTTACACCCGGTAATAAACATTGGTGAGCCATTTCACGTAAAACATTACGAGAGACACCAAAATCTCTAAAGTAACCACGAGGTCTTCCAGTTTTCCAACATCTATTTCTAATTCGTGTTTTAGCGCTATTACGTGGTAATTTTTGTAACTTTGAATGAAGTTCTAATTTTAAGTTAAAATTTGCTTCATTTTGATATTTTTTTAATAAACTAGATCGTTTTAAAGCATATTTTTTATGCAATTTAATACGTTTTTTTTCACGCTCGACCATACTTTTTTTTGCCATAAAAGTAATTTTTTGTTAAATATAAGAATTTAAAAATTTTATAAAATAATTTATTTACTTCTTAGTTTACTGTATTTCTAGAATTTAGACAAGTAAAATCAATACTAAAGATTTTCATTCTTGATAGATTTAACTTCAATGAATAGAGATTGGCAATGGATAAAAAATTAAATTAACTAATTTTTTCTATCTTTGCTTATAATAATATAATAGCTAACTTTTATGTAGTTTAGTTGTAAGAAAGTCAAAAACCATTATTTATATTGAGGAATGTATTACTATGGCATTACCATGGTATCGTGTTCACACTGTTGTTTTAAATGATCCTGGACGATTAATTGCTGTGCACATTATGCATACAGGTTTAGTTGCAGGTTGGGCTGGATCAATGGCTTTATACGAATTAGCTGTTTTTGATCCATCAGATCCTGTATTAAACCCAATGTGGCGTCAAGGTATGTTTGTTATGCCTTTCATGACACGTTTAGGTATTACTGATTCGTGGGGTGGTTGGAGTATCACCGGTGAGAGTGTTTCAAACCCTGGTCTTTGGAGTTTTGAAGGTGTAGCATTATCACATATTGTTTTATCAGGTATGTGTTTCTTAGCTGCTATCTGGCACTGGGTTTACTGGGATTTAGAATTATTCCGTGATCCAAGAACTGGTGAGCCTGCTTTAGATTTACCAAAAATCTTTGGTATCCACTTATTATTATCAGGTATCTTATGTTTCGGTTTCGGAGCATTCCACGTAACTGGTTTCTTTGGTCCTGGTATCTGGGTTTCAGATGCATTTGGTATCACAGGAAAAGTACAACCTGTAGCTCCAGCTTGGGGTGCAGAAGGATTTAACCCATTCAACCCGGGTGGTATCGCATCTCACCACATTGCAGCTGGTATTCTTGGTATCTTTGCAGGTTTCTTCCACTTAAATGTACGTCCACCACAACGATTATACCGTGCTTTACGTATGGGTAACATCGAAACAGTTTTATCTAGTAGTATCTCAGCAGTATTCTTTGCTGCTTTCGTTACTTCAGGTACAATGTGGTATGGTGCGGCAGCAACTCCAATTGAATTATTTGGTCCAACTCGTTACCAATGGGATAGTGGATATTTCCAACAAGAAATTGAGCGACAAGTTGAAGCATCAGTAAGTGAAGGATTATCTGAGAGTCAAGCATGGTCAAGAATTCCAGATAAATTAGCATTCTACGATTACATTGGAAATAACCCAGCGAAAGGTGGTTTATTCCGTGCTGGTGCAATGGATAAAGGTGATGGTATTGCCGAAGCTTGGTTAGGTCATCCAATTTTCCGTGATCAAGAAGGTCGTGAGTTAACTGTACGTCGTATGCCAGCGTTCTTCGAGACATTCCCAGTAATTTTAGTTGATAAAGATGGGATTATTCGTGCGGATATTCCATTCCGTCGAGCAGAATCAAAATATAGTATTGAACAAGTTGGAGTAACTGTTGATTTCTACGGTGGTAAATTAAATGGTCAAACATTTAAAGATGCACCAACAGTTAAGAAATTTGCTCGTAAAGCACAATTAGGTGAAGTTTTTGAATTTGATAGAACAAGTTTAGAATCAGATGGTGTATTCAGAAGTAGTCCACGTGGTTGGTATACTTTTGGTCACGCTAACTTCGCTTTATTATTCTTCTTCGGACACTTATGGCATGGTGGACGTACAATCTTCCGTGATGTATTCACTGGGATTGGTGCAGAAGTTACAGAGCAAGTTGAATTTGGTGTATTCCAAAAACTTGGTGATAAATCAACGAAAAAACAAGGTGCTGTATAAAATACAGTTATTTTGTTAAGTTTCTTTAACTTTATATTTAAATAGGATTAAACAATGGAAGCGTTAGTTTATACATTTTTACTTATCGGTACTTTAATTGTAATTTTCTTTGCCGTATTCTTCAGAGAGACACCTCGAATTCTTAAAAAGTAATTCTTAAAAAATAAAACCATTTTATTGGTTTTATTTTTTTAGTCCTCATGCTCTTCAAATGGATCACGTAAGTTTTTTGACGATGGTCCAAATGCTGTATAGATAGAATATGCAGTAATTCCTAAGAGTAAACTTGATACAAAAATTACAATAATAGTTGCTGTTTCCATGTTATATATTTATTTAAATTAACGTTTTAATATTATATAACATATACTCGAAAAATTAATTTATTAACAATATAAATATTTTTATGGCATTACGAACAAGATTAGGTGAAATTTTACGCCCACTAAATGCTGAATATGGTAAAGTTGCTCCAGGTTGGGGAACAACTCCACTTATGGCTATTACAATGGCGGCATTTTTAGTATTTTTACTAATTATTTTACAAATTTATAACTCATCATTAATTATTGATGATATTGATGTTGATTGGACAAATGGTATTGTATAATTAAGTTATAATACCACTCAAAAATAATTTAAAAGGGTGAAACATCCTTTTAAATTATAAAAATTAAATAAATTAAAATATAGATCTATGGATATTATAAGTCTAGGGTGGGCCGGCTTAATGACAATGTTTACATTTTCATTAGCGTTAACTGTTTGGGCTCGAAATGGTTTCTAATTATTTAAACTTTTTGTAACATTTAAAATTAAAAAAATTATGGAATTAATCAAAGCAATATTCCCGTATGCAAGTCCAGAAATTGTTAGCGCGGCTGTTATCTGTTTCTTTATGACTTTATTTGGTCTTTCTTTAGGATTTGCCTTATTAAAAGTTCAAGGTGAATAAAAACTATTTAATAATAATATGAGAAATATTATTATTAAATTAAATAGTATTAACTTTTTATTTGTTTCTTTTATTTATTTCTATAGAACGGGACTGACGAGACTCGAACTCGCAACTTCCGCCGTGACAGGGCGGTGCTCTAACCAATTGAACTACAATCCCATATTGTAATTTATAACTATGATTTATGATTCTAACGAATTTTTGAAATATGTCAACTTTTTATTCATTTTAGTATTTAACAAAGGAGAAACAGGGATTCGAACCCTGGGTACAAATAATTGTACGATAGATTAGCAATCTATTGCTTTCGACCACTCAGCCATTTCTCCTAAACTAAAAACCTTAAACCATTGTTTTTAAGATTTTAAAGTAGATGGCTCTGGTGGGATTTGAACCTACGACCTTGGGCTTATGAGTCCCCTGCTCTAACCACTGAGCTACAGAGCCTTAGACTACTTTACTAAAAATAATTCTATCATAAATTAATTAAAATAGAATAGGCTTATTTTTCAAAAATAGAACTTTCTAAGAAATTTTAGAATTATATATATATAATTAGAGTAAGAAAAGGAATGATTTGAATTTTTTATGAATGATTTTTGGAATAATGTTTCTCGATATCCCCGTTTTTTCATTAGCAGTTTAGCAGGTTTAATTCTGGTAATTTTAACACCATTCAAAAACTTATTTAAAATTAAAAAGCTTCGGATTTTTGTAATTCTAGGATTTATACTATTCATTGCAATTTTATACGCTATAATTGTAAATATGACTGGTTTATAAAAATTATTAAAATAAGAAAAATTTTATTGAATTTTCAATTTAGAATTAATAAGTTTGATGAAGATAGGCTAAAAAAAATAATATCTTCATTAAACTTTTTCTAAAAACTTATGGGCTGGGTTGGATTCGAACCAACGTAGCATAACGCAACGGATTTACAATCCGCCCCCTTTAACCACTCGGGCACCAACCCTATCTTGTCTTATCATAACTAATTCTAATCAAATATTCAATGTTTTATTTTAGTTTAACTCCATAAAACAAAATTCTACATTTTTATTACCAAGAAAAAGAAGTTAATTATAAAGAAACTTATTAGATCGACAGGACTTAATTTAACAATTTTCTTTTCAAATTCCAATTTTAACAATAAATCTTCTTTAAATTCTGATTTAATAGATAAAATGTTAAAACAGAAATTGTCCTGGAACAGGATTTGAATATGAGTTTAAATTCGGATAATTCGAAAGAAGACCCTGATCATCAAGTTGTAAAAACTTCAGGTGATTATTTTGTCTTTAGAAGTGGTGATCAAACTAAATCTGGGCCTGGGGCAAGGGTCAAAGCAGACGCAACACGTCGTATCAAAGTATCAAAGAGAAACGAAAATCTGAGCAAATTGGCTCAAGTTCGAAAAGTAGCTCAGGATTTGCAGATGCACTTATTACAAATCCTCACTATCCAGCACGATCGAAATCAACGAGTGAATCATCTCGAGTGGGAGGTTTTTTCAGAGGTCGCCCAACACCAGATTTTTTCAATCCCCAAGCTTCAGCAGGGCCAAGATCAATTCATCCCAATTCTTCGATTTCAGCAGCTAAACGTGGATCGGAGTTAGAAGAAGAATTAACAGTAAAGTTCACAGCACATGACGGATTACAGTGCAAGATAAGTCCGCAATCGCAAGACCACTTAACTGCTAAACACGGCCATGACTTTGGAATTGATGACCAGTTATCACCAAATCTAAACCAAAAACTAAATAAGTATCCTCAACGTAAGACACGAGTAAATAAAAATAATAAAAGCCCAAAAGCTTAGTCCTCAACAATTTAAAATAATGAAAAATGAAAATCGATTAGATTAATTCTAATTATTAAAATATGGATAGATTTCAAAATTTTTTTAAACTTTTAAAATATTCGAATGAATTACAATTAAATAATAAGTACTTAGCGAAAGAAGATCCAAAATTTTTCAATCAATCCTTAAAGGATTTAGTTATTATTTCAGAAAATATTCATTATCCTGAAAAACAGGAGTATGTTAATGTAGTAATCGATTTTTTAAATGACACTATAACAGCAGAAGATTTTTCTTATTCCTTTATTGCTATCTATGAAGGAATTAATGCCCGTATTAACTCCACAAAAAAGGAGTTAAGTTTAAAAATTGCTTCCAAACGGAGTAATAGGTCTGCTAAAATTTATGATGTTGGACGAAAAGGCCAGTTTTTGAAATTTGAAATGGAAATTCGCAGAACATTGATTGCAAACTATAAGTGTGACTTCTTAATTAATGATTTCGAAAAAATAGAAGACCTATTAACAAGAGAGTTCTTGAATTATTTTTGGAAACTATTACCCCTAAAAAATAACTATACTGACTGGCTCTCTCAAAGAATCAGACCAATAGTTAATAATACTAGAGTTTCAATACAATCTTATATATCAACCGATTATATAAAATCTGATAGGTCTAAATTATCAACAGTATCACTTAAAAATTTTATAATGTTTTTAAAATTTATAAGATTTACAAAGGAGTTAGATTATGAGATTCAAAAATTCGATAACATACTTTATCGAGTGCTTGTATTTAGAGTTAAAGATTTTAGTGATGTCTGTAACTCGATGTTTAAGTCCGATAATAATTATTACAAGATTAGACAGGTTAAGCAATTTCTTCGACAATTACAGGAAAATATCTTTTTAGAAATTTTCAATGATTCAGATTTTATTCGAATACTTGCTTTAGAGAATCAATCCATAATTGAAATGGATAGGTTGACTGGTATTCCTCGTGTAACCCTTTTTAAACAACCAAGGTCCAATTATTTAGTAGCGCGAATAGTTCTACTGGAGGATTTATTTCACTACAGATATCCTTTCCGAATACCGGATTTGTTTGAATTAGATCTTAACAATCCAAAGTTATCTAAATATGAAAATTTAGTTAGAGTTGAATTTATTAAAATTTTTAGTTCTAGAGATGTGCAGAAACCTTTTTATATTAGAGAATTTCTTAATACTTCTAAAATTTCTAATCAAAAAATCAAAGAGATAAAACAAATCTTTATTGATATTATTCATCTCTTTCAACAGTATCAACTTATTGAGAAAGAGGGTTTACTTATGCCAAACCGAAGTCCGATAAATATTTATGACTTGAATACTTCTAATATTTCAGATGGAATTATTCTGTATGAAAAAATTACTACTAATTTATCTCTTAACGATAAAATTTAATATCAAGTTTATTAAGGGCTAATAGCGTAAACTTTTCGGTGTATTTTAGTTTTTACTTACTAAGTGTTGAATTTACAGTCTCTTTAAGACTTTGCTACTGAAAAAAAGTCTCCGTCATAAAGGAGACTTTTTTTCAGTAAAACGAAGACTTTTTTTTAGTATAATAATATTTAGAATATTTAAGGAGGTTTAAGGAGGTTTAATGAGGTTTAATGACAAAAGAAATTTATAAGTATCCGTACAATGCAAGAACAGAAGACGAAATAAAAGTATTCCTATCTGATAAAATCTGTGAACAAGTTGTAAAAGTTAATTATAAAAATGGTCAAATTTTTTGTACTATTAAAGATAGAATCACTTCTCAGAATAAAGAAATTATATTCTCAACTGCTATTCTTTTCGGTGTATTATTCGGTATGCCTTATAAGGCAAAAGGCATTGGAGTTTCAACAATACTCCCTTCAGCTCCTGATATCCATCGTCCAGCTCGGCAAACAGTTCCTCAGCATGCTCCAATTATTAATCCGCGCTTAGATAAAATTGTTATGATGCCCAATAATTACAATAATCATATGATTCCATTAATTTATATCAACGGGCATTATTCGTATATTAACGAACAGCTTTTAAAAAAATTAAGGGCGGGTGATTTGAGTTCGAATTTAACTACAGTTGCTATTGGTGTAGTTATTTATGTAATGTGCCATTTATCAGGTGTGGATGCCTTTGCAATACTTGATCAAATTGGTAAGAGGAATGCACCACAGCCTAGCCCGGGGTTTGGACTAGCACCAACTTCAACTTCCACACAACTTTCAGTAATTCCGACAAAAGCTCAAGAATTTAATGATATGTCATTAAAATTTAATCAGCCTAAAACTTCTTATCATTTTGTAATGTCTGATCAAGAAGCGAAAAGACAGGTAAATGAAATGTACTCAGGTGTCCTGGAAATTTCACCTAATACACACATTAGTGATGTTAAAGCAGCGGGCAAAATTTATCATGCATCTCAACTCGGGGTTTGCCCAGAAGATTACGGAATGAAAAATGAAGATGTAAAGCGTATTAATGAGATCGGAATTTATAATTATGCCAAAGAAGGACGTCCACTACCTCCGATTGAATTAATAAAAGATTACCAGATGGCGATGAAAGACATTTGTACTAATGGTAAATTACTAGAGGGAACTTACAGTTCGAAGGCAGAACAGAAAATTCATAAAGCTATATATAAATATGATATGCAAACAAGAAAAGTAGTCGGTTTTTATAGAGAAACAGGTGAATTAATTACTGCCACCAAGTATAAAGAATCGACTTTTCAAAATTTTATACTTACAAAGAATCTTGGCACACTAAATTAACATTTAAATAATATGAAATTGAATAAAAAACGTTATCGTGAATTAATAAAAGATTCGCAAAAATTGGATCAACATGAAAAACATTTATCCGATATTTCAGAATCGGATTATCTTGAACTTTTAGGTTATTCTGTAAAAACATCTGCACGATTAGAGTTAGAATTACTAGATTGTTATCTGAATTTACTCGAGCAGTTCTTAGAAGGTAGAATTTCTGCAGGTGGACTATTTTCGGAATACGTGAAACTTCAAAATTGGCAAGAAAAGATTCATAATAGATTAAAATCAAATTTAATAATTTTATCGCCACAACAAAAAGTATATCCTGTAGATGACTTACTTAATAGTTTATATTGGACTTTAGAAGAAATGTCCCTTGAGAGTGAACAGCAGTTTTTCGAAGCTGTAGTTAAAGAAGAAAGTTATTATGAAGCTTTAGCAACTATCAAAGATCGTCATATTTATAATTCTATAAAAGAAATTTATCTTCAACTTCAAAGTATCGTCAAAGATTATCGAACTAATTGCAATGTTTCTAGAGATCTTTTCCAATTAGTGGATCAATTAAACTGGGAAAACCAAGATCAATATATTGAGCTTATTAATGAGTTTTTAAACGGCTCAAGCAATTTCTTAAATTTTAAAGAAAGATATCAATCGATTGTTAGAGTTGGAAAAGAGTTAGAATCAAATTCAATTTCTTTAAAGATCAATTATCAAGCGCTTGGATTTTCAAATTATATTTTAATTCTAATTCAACTTTTCGATTCCTATCAGATCGATTCTAGAATAAGTCCAAAAGTTTTTAAATCATGGGTTCGAACACTTCTCTTCGAAATGAAAAATCACTATTCGTCAAACTTTGATTCTAGACTATTTTAAAAATTGCTCGGAGAACATTAAAGTACCTTCTCTGAGCGTATCACTACTCAAACTATCAAACACCCTTCACGGGTCTTAAAATGCCCTCTCAGGGCATATTTGAATCTTACAACCGTACATAGAAATATCTTATTTATTCCCACGCTCAGACTGTTCATCTGGGGTAAACCCTAAATCAACACCGGGTTTTTGTTTATAAATTACCAGTTTTAGGCCTTTACAAAATAAAGTACTTTCAAGTATAATTAATAAACGAATATAATTAAGGAGATTTATGTTTAACGAAATTCCTAAAAATTGCCGATATGGCTATGCCAGAGTTAGTTCAAAATCCCAAGAAGATAATTCTTCTTTGGAAGCACAGAAAGAAGAATTTATTCAACAAGGAGTTCCAAAAAAAAATATTCGATTCGAGGTTGGGTCTGCAGCTGATCCCCTTAAAGAACGACCTGTTTTTCAAAAATTAATTGATCAAGAATTAAAAGAAAATGATTTATTACTAGTTACCAAAATTGATCGATGTAGCCGAAATACTTTAGAGTTTTTAAAACTTCAAGAAAAACTTTTTAATAAATCTGTCACATTCATAGCTTTAGATTTGCCGTATTCAAAGGATATGGCTGTTAATAAGTTAATCAGTACTAATCTGGCAGCTATTGCTACTTTTGAAAATGAACGTCGAAAGGACCGACAGCGACAAGGCATAGCAGCTGCTAAAAAGGCTGGTAAGTATGCTGGAAGAAAAACAGTGATTACAAAAAAATTAATTGATCAAGTTCAAGATTTGAAAGAAAATAAGAATTTGTCTATTACTCAAATAGCCAAAGTCACAGGTAGAGGTCGAAATACCATTTACAAGGTTCTAAAAGAGGAATTAAATTACATTCCATACAATCGATTAGTTAAAAACGTAAATCAGGAGGCAGTCAATGAAGGAAAATAAATTAACTTTTCAATCTCAAAATTTAATTGTTGATTATCTCGAATTTAAATTTAATGTCTTACCTGAATTCATAAAACAAAAGATAGTTCTGTCTTTTTTCAAGTTAGGATTTAATTCTTTTGACGTAGATAAGAAATATCGCGATCCTGTTCAAGATAGTATTCAAACGAATTCTAAGAACCAATATCAAATTCAATTTGTAGTAAATATTAGTAGTTATTGGAATGGAGTTTGTGTCGCTTTTCCGGGTAATAGTGCAGCCCTTTTTTATCAGCTCTCAAAAGAAAAAAAGATTGACTGGAACTTATTTGATAGTGCTAATATTAATCGATTCGATTTGAATTATATCCGACCAATTGATCCCAGTCAAGAACGGCAAGTGGTAGATTTTTTTAAACAAAGTGAACAAATCATTCACTCTAAAGGAATTAATGAAATGGAAAGAAATGAATCAATAGAATTAGCAAAATTTTTCTACGAATCTAATCGAAATAAATTCAATAATATACTTTTAAAACTTGTGGAAATAATTATCGATTAATCTATTGACTTTAATTTAAACTTTTAGTATAAATATAATTAGTATGAGAAACTAAGTGTTCTTAATCATGGGTAATTAACTCAGCGGTAGAGTGTCTGCCTTACAAGCAGAAGGTCACAGGTTCAAATCCTGTATTACCCATAATATAATATTATATGGGCCTATCGTCTAACGGATTAGGACAAAAACCTTCTAAGTTTTAGATCTAGGTTCGATTCCTAGTGGGCCTAAAATTGACATAATACTTTTCTAAATTTTTCTTATTTTATTTCATTTTTATTCAGATAAACAAATTTATGAATCGTGGATTAATAGTTGTTAACTTTGTCGTGTCTACATATGACAAGGGTTAGAATATTACTAAAACGAAAAAATGATGAAAAATCAAAACAAATGATTTGTTCGGTTAAATGAACAATAAAAAAAGTTTTCTCTATAATTAAATCAGAGTTTTTTGAAAAGCTGGTGAAGGGATTTGAACCCCCAACCTACGGATTACAAATCCGTTGCTCTACCGTTGAGCTACACCAGCAATGATTTAGAGTTATCTAAATTTATATCTTTTTGTTATCGTTATATTATAAATTACTAGTATATTCTTAAAAAGTCAAGAAATAGTTAATAAAATATTTTATTTTTCATTTTTCTGTTAATTTTGGTTAAAATCTTACAAATTAAAATTTGTAAGATTTTAATCAAAATTAAACTTCAAATTGATTACCACGACGGTACTGTAAAAATGCTGCCACAAATAAGCCAAAAGCACTTACAGTAATTAATCCTAAAACGATTCCAGATAATAAAGCTTCTACCATTTATTGTGATTCTTTAAATATAAAAATTAATATTGTATTATAGATAATTATACAATCATAAAACAATAAATTTTGATTATAAATTCAAAATTATCTAAAGCCGATTGCTGCTTGCCAAACAAAAGCTAATAATAAGAAGAAAACAGGAATAATAGGTAAAACATCCACAATAGGACTAAAGATAAGATATGCGTCTGGTAAACGAGATAATAATAAAGTTTCCATAATTAATAACTAAAATATAATATATAAATTTTCTAAGATTAATAATATTAGATTTAATAATATTAATTTTACTATAAAACTATCTAAATTTTTGATTTATATTAAAGTTTTATTCTAACATATTTTCGTATACAATTAATATTATCAATTTTACAAATTGATAATTATTAATTAAAAAACTTTTTAAGATAAAAATATGGCAGCTTCATATTTACCTGCAATTTTAGTTCCTATCGTTGGTATCGTTTTTCCAGCACTTAGCATGGCATTATGGTTCCTTTATGTTTCTCTTGATGACGTTACTTAAGCAAATTTAATTTCTTTAAGTTAATTTTATATTTAATAAATTATTAACTTAAAGGAAGTAAACGTATTAGAATTTTTAATAGTTTAAATTATTTGAATAATTTAATTGGAATTTTCAATTATTTATTATATTTTGATATATAATGGTAACTACAAGCTGACAAGACTGGAGTAAAACTTGTTAATCACATTGTTTACTCTGTAAATTTTTAGTTAAAGGATTATTAAAATATGACCATTGCTATTGGCCAAAACCAAGAACGTGGTTTATTTGATCTAGCTGACGATTGGTTAAAGAAAGATCGATTTGTCTTCGTTGGTTGGTCAGGTATATTATTATTCCCAACTGCTTACTTAGCAGCAGGTGGTTGGATGACTGGTACGACTTTCGTTACATCATGGTACACTCATGGTTTAGCAAGTTCTTACCTTGAAGGATGTAACTTCTTAACAGCGGCTGTTTCAAGTCCAGCTAACAGTATGGGCCACTCATTATTATTATTATGGGGTCCAGAAGCACAAGGTGACTTCACTCGTTGGTGTCAAATTGGTGGACTTTGGACATTCATCGCATTACACGGTTCATTCGGTTTAATCGGTTTCTGTTTACGTCAATTTGAAATTGCACGTTTAGTAGGTATCCGTCCGTACAACGCAATTGCTTTCTCAGGTCCAATTGCTGTATTTGTTTCAGTGTTCTTATTATACCCATTAGGTCAAGCTAGTTGGTTCTTCGCACCAAGTTTTGGTGTTGCAGCAATCTTCCGTTTCTTATTGTTCTTACAAGGTTTCCACAACTGGACATTAAACCCATTCCACATGATGGGTGTTGCTGGTATCTTAGGTGGTGCTTTATTATGTGCTATTCACGGTGCAACAGTAGAAAACACATTATTCGAAGATGGTGATGCAGCTAACACATTCCGTGCATTCACACCAACACAATCAGAAGAAACTTATTCAATGGTTACAGCTAACCGTTTCTGGTCACAAATTTTCGGTGTAGCATTCTCTAACAAACGTTGGTTACACTTCTTCATGTTATTCGTACCAGTAACTGGTTTATGGACTAGTGCTATCGGTATCGTTGGTTTAGCATTAAACTTACGTGCATACGATTTCGTATCACAAGAGTTACGTGCAGCTGAAGATCCAGAATTTGAAACATTCTACACAAAAAATATTTTATTAAACGAAGGTATCCGTGCTTGGATGGCTGCTCAAGATCAACCGCACGAGAACTTTGTATTCCCTGAGGAGGTATTACCACGTGGAAACGCCCTTTAATAGTAGTATTGCAGGTCGCGACATCGAGTCAACAGGTTTTGCTTGGTGGAGTGGAAATGCACGTTTAATTAATGTTTCAGGTAAATTATTAGGTGCTCACGTAGCACACGCTGGTTTAATGGTATTTTGGGCCGGTGCAATGATCTTATTTGAAGTATCTCACTTTGTACCAGAAAAACCTTTATACGAACAAGGTTTCATCTGTATGCAACATTTAGCAACTTTAGGTTACGGAATCGGACCAGGTGGTGAAATTACAACAACTGTTCCATACTTCGCTGTTGGTGTAATTCACTTAATTTCATCAGCTGTTTTAGGTTTCGGTGGAATCTACCACTCATTATTAGGTCCAGATACCTTAGAAGAATCATTCCCATTCTTCGGTTACGATTGGCGTGATAAAAACAAAATGACAACAATCTTAGGTATTCACTTATGTTTATTAGGTGTAGGTTCTTTATTATTAGTTGCTAAAGCAATGTACTTAGGTGGTGTTTATGATACTTGGGCACCAGGTGGTGGTGATGTTCGTTTCATCACAACTCCAACATTAAACCCAATTGTAATTTTTGGTTATGTATTCCGTTCTCCATTTGGTGGAGATGGTTGGGTTGTATCAGTAAACAACATGGAAGATGTAGTAGGTGGCCACATTTGGGTTGGCGTATTATGTTTAACAGGTGGTTTCTGGCACATCTTTACTAAGCCATTCGCATGGGCACGTCGTGCTTTCGTTTGGTCTGGTGAAGCATACTTATCATACAGTTTAGCTGCTATCTCATTAATGGGCTTCACAGCATCATTATACTCTTGGTACAACAACACAGCATACCCAAGTGAATTATACGGTCCAACTGGTCCTGAAGCTTCACAATCTCAAGCATTTACTTTCTTAGTACGTGACCAACGTTTAGGTGCTAACGTTTCATCTGCACAAGGTCCAACTGGTTTAGGTAAATACTTAATGCGTTCACCAAGTGGAGAAATTATCTTCGGTGGTGAAACAATGCGTTTCTGGGATTTACGTGCTCCATGGGTTGAACCATTACGTGGTCCAAACGGTTTAGATATCAACAAAATTAAAAACGATATCCAACCTTGGCAAGAACGTCGTGCAGCAGAATACATGACACATGCTCCTTTAGGTTCATTAAACTCTGTAGGTGGTGTAGCAACTGAAATTAACTCAGTTAACTATGTATCACCTCGTTCATGGTTATGTTGTTCACACTTCTTCTTAGGTTTCTTCTTCTTAATTGGTCACTGGTGGCACTCTGGTCGTGCTCGTGCGGCTGCTGCTGGTTTCGAAAAAGGTATTAACCGTGCAAACGAACCTGTATTATCAATGCGTCCTATCGACTAATAATAATACAAATAATCATTTTTACCTAACTTTTAAGTTAGGTAAAAAATAATTTAACAAACTTAACTATTAGATCATGACCTTTAATAGTTCGACGATTATACCACGTCTAATATATAATTTTATATTTTTCCTTATTTTTTCTAGATATCTTATCATTATCATTCTTAAAGTTAATTTCCGACGTTATTCAGATTAACTAACGAAATTAACAATTCTATTTTTAAACTTCAATTGTAATTATTAAAAATTAAATTGGGTTGCCTGGGACTCGAACCCAGAACTATTCGGTTAAAAGCCGAGTACTCTACCATTGAGTTAGCAACCCTAATAAGATATTACCATGAAAACAAGAAAATATTAAAGTATTTATTTAAAAAAATTTTGTATTTAATGAACCTCAAATAATTAAAATATTAATTTAAAATAATATTTTTACTTTATCAATTTTAAAGTAAAATGAGAATTAACATTATCGGTTATTTTATTACTTAAAATTTTATTAAAAATTGATAAATAAGGATTTTAAAAATGATTAATTGGCAAGTTTTAGGACAACTAGTAGCTACAGGCGTTATTATGCTATCAGGTCCAGCAGTAATTGTTTTATTAGCGTTAAAGAAAGGTAATCTTTAATTCTAATTTCTTGTAAATATGTAAATTTGATCATCAATATAAAAATTTTTTAAATAGATTTATGATAACTGCTTTAACAACTATATTAGTTTTAGTTTCATTAGGTTTAGTTATAACAGTTCCTGTAGCTTTAGCTACACCAGGTGAGTGGGAAAACTCAAAAGAAAGTTTTACTAAAGGTTTCCAAGGATGGATTTTCCTTGTTCTTGCGGTTGCAGCTGCGGATGGAATTTCAGCAACATTCTAAATAATTAGAAATTATAGTTTCAACTATAATTTCTAAATTAAACTATTGACAGATTTAATAAATTTTTATTATACTATTCTTTAAAGCGTAATAATTTTATTATTGTAAAAATTTATTAGCGGGCATAGCTCAGTGGTAGAGCGCAACCTTGCCAAGGTTGATGTCGCGCGTTCGAATCGCGTTGCCCGCTTTGAAATTTTTATATTTTAAAGCTTTCATTGCCCCCATCGTCTAGAGGCCTAGGACAGCTCCCTTTCACGGAGCAGACAGGGATTCGAATTCCCTTGGGGGTATTTTTAACTTTTGACTAATCTTATTTACTAACATTTTTTCGTTAAAAATTCTTCTTATTTTATTGTGAAAATCTTGATCTTTCAATAAAAGTTTAGTATCTTTAACATCTATAATAGTAAAATATTAAATTTTTTAATAACTGTATTAATAAGACTAATTTATGTTATATCTCTTTAGACTTTTATTTCTTTTAATCAATATTGATCAGGAGACAGTCTTAAATTGGTTTGGAATTGAAGATACAACTGCACGTCAAGCAATCGCAAATGGTTATGACCTTAGTCAATCAAACATTGAACCATCAACTAATATTTCAATTGATACATTACGTTTACTTATAGAAGGTTTATTGAATAAAGTTCAAGATGGATTAACTATAGTTGATATTGAAAATACTCTATTTTTCATTCTTTTTGTTCGTTTTATTATTCTTGCACTCCGATATAATTTAAAAACCTCATTCTATATTACATGTATCGGTCTTTTTGCAGGCTATCTATGGTATAAACATCTAATTGATATTATTTCAACTTATAGTAATGTTTTAATCAAGATTCCATTTTTACAAAACCTCGGTAAAGATGCAATTCAATTAGAATCTTTAGGACGGCAAACAGTTGTAACTAATTTAAGATTAGGAGAAAATGCTCATTGGTATAATCCCGGTCAAATTATCTACTCTGGAATAATGCGAGCAGTAATTAATGTCGATCCAGAAACTGGTCAGAAATATTACATTGATCCTATCTCTATGATTATGTCCAAAATTCAAGGATCAGGTGATTCAAGTATTATTTCCTTTTATTATAAACTTTATAATAATGTGATACCAAAAGTTTATGATTTTTGTAGTAAATTCTGGGCTCAACTATCAGGTGTTGCTGCTTATGCAGTAATTGCTCGAATTGGTAAAAAATATTGCCCATATTTAATAAGATGGCACTGGACATTTTTATTAATTATCATGCTAGTGGAAAATACTTTTATTTCATTTATCGGGCGTGCTAATCATTTTCAAACCCAAGTTCTTATTCCTCAAAGAGAATTCTATGATAATTATGTAAATTCAAGTTTACAATTACAAATAGACTTTTTAAGTTTAATTATTAGTTCTATTGTCTTAGCACATATTGGATTATTAATTTTTGGATTATTCCATGCAATTTGGGGCCAATATTTTTACATTCCATTTTTCGTAGAAAACACAGAATTACATATTGGACCTCGTCCAGCAAGTAGTGTTTATAGTGGTGGTAATACAAGTTGGCAAGATTCAAAAGAAAAAGAAAAAAATTTAAACCGTGTATTTCCAAAACTTTGGTACGGTTGGTTTGGAAGTGGAACACAAAACAGTGGACAATTTACTTCTAGCTTAAAACAATTTTTAAAGAAACTTATAAAAAAAATAAAAAAATAAGTGGAATTAACAATCTTAAATTATGGTTTTTCACCACAATTTAAGACTGTTAAAAATATATAATCTTATAATGATGAACCTAACCCTGAGTATGCACCGTAGATAAATAAAGATAGCATTGTGATTACTGCTAAACCACCTACTAAACCTACAAGCCATAATGGGATTCGACCAGTATTTGCCATAAAAAAACTCCTATTATATTAATATTAATTGAAGAAATAACTTGAAAATAGCACTGCTAAAACAAAAATTAATAGAAGTCCCCAGTAAAGAGAAGTTCGATTTAATTCTACTGCTTGTTTATTTGGATTTGGACCTGTCATAAAAATTACCTCTTATCTTTATTGTATAAAAATTTATCGTTGAATGAATTGCATTGCAGTAATGCCACCTAAAAAGAATACTGTTGGAACTGCTAAACCATGAATTGCTAACCAACGAAACGTAAAAATAGGATAAGCTACCGGTTGATTGATATTGTTTGCCATTTTTATTACCTCAATTATAAACCTTTAGTTAAATCTTCTAATTCTTGTTTTGCACTGAATCGATCGTTTACTAATGGGATTTGTTGACGATCTTGTGTAAAATACTCATTTGGACGTGGAGTTCCAAATACATCATATGCTAAACCAGTACTAACGAATAACCATCCCGATACAAAAAGCGATGGAATTGTAATACTATGAATAATCCAATAACGTACACTAGTAATAATATCCGAAAACGGACGTTCACCCGTAGATCCACCAGACATATTTATATATTCTCCTATAAAAAAAAGATTGTTACTCATTCGAATGATTGATTCAAAAGCGGGCAGGGGGAATCGAACCCCCATCATTAGCTTGGAAGGCTAAGGTTTTACCACTAAACTATGCCCGCATGATTCTATTATAGAATCATGTAGACATAAAAATCAATAAAATCTTATAAATTTTCTAGTTTTAAGTCTAGAAATTTTGCTAAATCAGCCGCTTCTTCTTCTAAATATGAAATTGAAGTTGGTTCTTGAACAGGTGTTAAAGGAATATTTCGTTCATCTTTTAAGCACAAGTAAATACTTCGGGTTGGATTTAATCCTTCTGTAATTTTGATTCCAATTGATCGAATATTTGTTAATGGATATGTTAAAAGAATCTCACGATTTCTTCCTGGAAATCCTTTTCGAACAATTTTAACAAGATTTTCTGTTTTATTGTATTCATTATATCCGCTACCAACATCGAAAAGTAAGGTTAATATGATATAAATACTGAACCCTAAACTTAGGGTTCCATAAAACATCATTACAATACCTTGTGGTATAAAAACTAATTCTGTAGGATTTGCAAATGGTAATAAATTTACTTTAAAATAGCTAGAAATTCCAGCTAATAGAAAACCTAAACCTCCAACAAATAAAAAAAACGACCAGAAATAATTACTAAACCGTCGTGATCCAACAATTTTGTCTTGACGAATTTCGTTTTCCATTTTCTAGAATTTAATAAAAAATTAAATTAATTTAATTGATTTTAATCCAATGTACATTCCAGATGTAAGTGCGAAGCAAAAACCTACTAATAAAAAATAATCTATAGCAACTGTCATAAAATCTTTGTTATTTTGTTGAAATTAAGTTTATAAAAATTTTTCTATATATTAGTATATATTATATAGTAATCTATAGAAAAATTTTGGTTGTTAAAATTTGATGAAAATTTTTTTAACCTAATTTTTATTTCATTAAGAAATTTTATTATTAATTTAACTAATTTTCAAATTAACTTTATGGCTAACTTTATTAAACCGTATAATGATGATCCATTTGTAGGTCATTTAGCAACGCCAATAACATCATCTGCAGTGACACGAGCAATCTTACAGAATTTACCAGCGTATAGATTTGGTTTAACACCTTTATTACGCGGTCTAGAAATTGGTCTAGCACACGGTTATTTCTTTATTGGTCCATTTGCTAAATTAGGACCATTACGTGATTCAGATGTTGGATTATTAGCTGGTTTCATGTCAACAATTGGTTTTATTGTTATCTTAACAATTGGGTTAACAATTTACGGTGCTGCAACTTTTGGACAAGAAAAATCTTCAGGTAATCCAAACGATTTACAAACGAAAAAAGCTTGGGATGAATTCAAAGGTGGTTTTTTTGTTGGTGCATGTGGAAGCGCAGGGTTTGCATTTATTTGTTTATCTAGTATTCCGACTTTTGCAGTATAATACTAATCTGTATAATTCATACAAATATATTAAGCCAGGTAAATATTTACTTGACTTAATATACAAAATTATCTAAGATTTCCTAAAAGATGGAGATTAACCAATATTTAGTGTAAAAATTAAATTATATGAACACAACTCAAGTAAATTTGCAAGAAGCATACGCAGAAACTGAAATTGCAAAAATTTTGAATTTATTAAACGAAGAATTAGTTGGATTAGCACCAGTGAAATCCCGTATTCGAGAAATTGCTGCTTTACTTTTAATTGATAAATTAAGAAGAAATTTAGGAATTACAGCAGCACACCCTGGTTTACATATGTCATTTACAGGAAGTCCCGGAACAGGAAAAACAACTGTTGGTTTAAAAATGGCTGATATCTTATATCAATTGGGTTATATTAAAAAAGGTCATCTTTTAACTGTTACTCGAGATGATTTAGTAGGTCAATATATTGGTCATACTGCTCCAAAAACCAAAGAAGTTTTAAAAAAAGCAATGGGTGGAGTTTTATTTATTGATGAAGCTTACTACTTATATAAACCTGATAATGAACGTGATTATGGTTCAGAAGCTATTGAGATTTTATTACAGGTAATGGAAAACCAACGTGATGATTTAGTAGTTATCTTAGCTGGATATAAAGAACCAATGGATAAATTCTATGAGTCGAATCCAGGTTTATCTTCACGAATTGCAAACCATATCGATTTCCCTGATTATTCAACTGATGAATTATTACAAATTTCAAAATTAATGTTAGAAGATCAACAATATCAATTAACGCCAGATGCTGAAGTTGCTTTAGAACGTTATATCGATAAACGTAAAGAAAAACCTTTATTTGCAAATGCTCGAAGTGTTAAAAATGCTTTAGATCGTGCTCGAATGCGTCAAGCAAATAGAATTTTTGATAGCCGTGGTCAAGTATTAACGAAAAAAGAATTAGTTAATCTTGAAGCAGAAGATATTTTACAAAGTACTGTTTTTAACGATTAAAATTCTTTCAAAAAATAGAAATATATTATGAGTTTATTGATTATTGGTGGTACTGGAACATTAGGCCGTCAACTTGTATTACAAGCTTTGACGAAGGGTTATCCAGTACGATGCATGGTTCGAAATTTCCGAAAGGCTAATTTCTTAAAAGAATGGGGAGTTGAATTAGTTTATGGTGATTTAACACGCCCTGAAACAATTCCACCTTGTTTAAAAGGAATTACAGCCGTTATTGATGCATCAACAAGTCGTGCAAATGAATTAGATTCTCTAAAAAAAGTTGATTGGGATGGTAAATTATGTTTAATTGAATCAGCAAAAGCTGCGAATGTTAAACGATTTATCTTTTTTTCAACTCAAAATGTTGAACAGTTTGAAAATATTCCTTTAATGAAATTAAAATATGGAATTGAAACAAAACTGAAAAAATCTGGAATTCCATACACAATTTTTAGATTAACAGGATTTTATCAAGGTTTAATTGAACAATATGCAATTCCAATTTTAGAAAACCTACCAGTTTGGGTAACAAATGAAAATACAAATATTGCATATATGGATACTCAAGATATTGCAAGATTCTGTTTAAGATCATTACAAATTCCTCAAACAACAAATGAAACCTTCTTTTTAAGTGGTGTAAAAGGTTGGGCATCTTCAGAAATTATAAGTCTTTGTGAACAATTAGCAGGACAGAAAGCAAAAGTTCAAAAAGTTCCTTTATTCGCCTTAAAATTAGTAAGTGGTTTCTTTGGCTTCTTTGAATGGGGTCAAAACATAAGTGATCGTTTAGCTTTTGTTGAAATTTTAAATACTGAAAATAATTTTTCAAAATCAACATTTGAATTATATAAAATGTTTAAAATTGATTCATCTGAAATTATTCAGTTAGATGATTATTTCTTAGAATATTTCATCAGATTGTTAAAACGATTACGAGATATCAATTTTGAAGATGTTCAAAAACAGAAAAATTTAATTATTTAACAATTATGGGTGATACAAACTACGTTGGAAGTGTAGTTAAAATCTTAGAAAAACCAGTTCAAACAGTGATTAGCGAGAAAATTATCCGAACAGATTTTCGAGTTCAATTAGCTCAAGTTCGTAATGTTCAGATAGCACATCTTACTTTTTGGGGGAATTTAGCACGCGATATTATGAATACTTATCAGGTAAATGATTACATTATGGTTGAAGGTTATTTATCACTTCCTAATAAAACAAATAATAAATTAGCAAAGCGACAATTAAAAAAAGCTCAAATAACAGTTTTAAAGGTTTATTCTATCTAAAATTTTGTTAAAAATAATTTAGATCGTCTTGAAAAAAGTAAAAAATTACCATTAAACTAATATTAATTAGATTAAAATAAAATAATTCAGAATCATTTTATTTTAGTATAATTAATATTATTAAAAATAATTTTTAAGAAAAATTAAATGCTAACTTTAAAAATTTTGGTTTATACAACAATTATCTTTTTTGTTTCGTTATTCATTTTTGGACTTCTTTCAGGTGATCCATCACGAAACCCTAATCGTAAAGATTTTGAATAATTTACAATTTTCTTACTTCTTGAAAAAGTTTTCATTTTAAAACTTTTTCAAAAAGTAAGAAAAACTAATACGAAAATATAACAATACGATATTGTTAATTTTATTAAGTTTTCGGTCCAAAAATATCAAATCTAAAACTTAAAAATTTTTTATTTATATTACTATATATAATGTATCTTAAAAGAATAACTTTAATTTTCTTAAATCTTTTACCAAATTAACAATCTTAAATTTTATTTAAAAATGAAACGTTTTAATTTAATAGCTTTACTTTTTGCAGCATTATTAGCTTTTACTCCAAGTCAAGCCTATGCTGAGATTGGCGGATTAACAAAATGTAGTGATTCTCCAGCTTTTAATAAACGATTAGCAGCAAGTGTAAAAAAACTAGAACAACGTATGAGTCAGTACGAAGCTGATTCACCTCCAGCTTTAGCTTTAAAACAACAAGTTGATCGAACAAAAGCAAGATTTGATAAATATGGTAGATCTGATTTATTATGTGGAGCTGATGGCTTACCACATTTAATTGCTGATGGTCGACCAAGTCACGCAGCTGAGTTTATTTTCCCAGGATTTGGATTTATTTATATTTCTGGCTGGATTGGCTGGGTTGGTAGAAAATATTTACGTGCAGTAAGTACAACTAAAAATCCTAGTGAAAGCGAAATTATTATCAATGTTCCATTAGCTTTAAAAATTATGACTACTGGATATATTTGGCCAATTTCAGCTTGGCAGGAATTAATCAATGGTGATTTAGTAGCTCCAAAAGACGAAGTTACAGTATCACCACGTTAAGTTTCGAATGAAAACTTTTAAATAAATTATTTATTAACTATTTAACTTAAATTTTTATGGAAGACTTTCAAAAATATTTGTCTACAGCTCCAGTATTATTAACAATCTGGTTATCATTTACAGCAGGGTTTATTATTGAAATTAATCGTTTCTTTCCTGATATGCTAGGATTATACTTCTAAATTTAGATAGAAAACTTTTAAAATTATAATCCTAGATGATTCATTGAAATTTTGAAATAATAATTATTTTTCAAAAATTTCAATGAATCATTTAAGCTTCCACCTATGAAAAATCTTTTTTATTTTCCTGTCATTTTTAGTTTTTAATCTAGTTAAATCTTCAAAAATATTTGATATAAATTCTTGATTAAAAAAGTTAATTAAAATTAATTAAATAAATGTATAATTATAATTTGAAAACTCATAATTAACAGACATATTTTAGATAGTCTTTATTCGTTTATGAGAGTTTCATAGATTTTCGTCTCCCAACTAAGGAGAAAATTAATGGCAATAAGCTCAACCGACCGTCGCGCAAAAAATGTGCAAGTTTTTGTTGAAAAAGACGCAGTCGAAACTAGTTTCGCGAAATGGGCGCAACCGGGTCATTTCTCTAGAACTTTAGCTAAAGGTCCAAAAACAACTACTTGGATTTGGAACTTACACGCAGATGCTCATGACTTTGATAGTCAGACTAGTTCTTTAGAAGAAGTTTCTCGTAAAGTTTTCAGTGCACACTTTGGACAATTAGCAATTATATTCTTATGGATTAGTGGTATGCACTTCCATGGGGCATACTTCTCTAACTACTCAGCTTGGTTAACTGATCCAGTTAATATTAAGCAAAGTTCACAAGTTGTTTGGCCAATTGTTGGTCAAGAGATCTTAAACGGTGATGTAGGTGGAAACTTCCAAGGTGTACAAACAACATCTGGCTGGTTCCAAATGTGGCGAGCAGAAGGTATCACTAGCGAAGTAGAATTATACTGGATCGCTATTGGTGGTTTAGCCATGTCAGCTATTATGTTATTTGCTGGCTGGTTCCACTATCACAAAGCAGCACCAAAATTAGAATGGTTCCAAAACGCTGAATCAATGATGAACCACCACTTAGCAGGTTTATTAGGATTAGGTTGTTTATCTTGGTCAGGTCACCAAATTCACATTGCATTACCAATTAATAAATTGTTAGATGCAGGTGTAGCACCACAAGAAATCCCATTACCTCACGAGTTCTTAATTAACCGTGAATTAATGAGTCAATTATATCCAAGTTTCTCTCAAGGATTAACTCCATTCTTTAGTGGTAACTGGGGTGTATACTCAGATTTCTTAACATTTAAAGGTGGTTTAAACCCTGTAACAGGTGGTTTATGGTTAAGTGATACTGCACACCACCACTTAGCTTTATCAGTTTTATTCATTGTTGCTGGTCACATGTACCGCACAAACTGGGGTATTGGCCACAGTATGAAAGAAATCTTAGAAGCTCACAAAGGTCCATTCACAGGTGAAGGTCACAAAGGGTTATACGAAATTTTAACTACTTCATGGCATGCTCAATTAGCAATTAACTTAGCTATGATGGGTTCATTAAGTATTATCGTTGCACACCACATGTATGCAATGCCTCCATACCCATACATTGCAACTGATTATGCAACTCAATTATCATTATTCACACACCACATGTGGATTGGTGGATTCTGTGTAGTTGGTGGTGCAGCTCACGGTGCAATCTTTATGGTTCGTGATTACACACCAGCTAATAACTACAACAACTTATTAGACCGTGTTTTAAGACACCGTGATTCAATTATTTCACACTTAAACTGGGTTTGTATCTTCTTAGGTTGTCACGCTTTTGGATTCTACATCCATAACGATACAATGCGAGCATTAGGTCGTCCACAAGATATGTTCTCGGATAAAGCAATTCAATTGCAACCAATTTTTGCTCAATGGATTCAAAATATTCATTTATTAGCACCTGGTACTACAGCTCCAAATGCTTTAGCAACAACAAGTTACGCTTTTGGTGGTGAAGTAGTTGAAGTAGGTGGTAAAATTGCTATGATGCCTATTAAATTAGGAACTGCAGATTTCATGGTTCACCATATCCATGCATTTACAATCCACGTAACTGTTTTAATTTTATTAAAAGGTGTGTTATACGCACGTAGTTCTAAATTAATTCCAGATAAAGCAAATTTAGGTTTCCGTTTCCCTTGTGATGGTCCAGGCCGTGGTGGTACATGTCAAAGTTCAAGTTGGGATCACGTATTCTTAGGTTTATTCTGGATGTACAACTCAATTTCTGTAACAATCTTCCACTTCAGTTGGAAAATGCAATCAGATGTTTGGGGTACAATTGCACCAGATGGTAGTATTTCACACGTAACAGGTGGTAACTTTGCACGTAGTGCGATTACAATTAACGGATGGTTACGTGACTTCTTATGGTCACAAGCTTCACAAGTAATTCAATCTTACGGTTCAGCATCATCAGCATACGGTTTAATCTTCTTAGGAGCTCACTTCATTTGGGCATTTAGTTTAATGTTCTTATTCAGTGGTCGTGGTTACTGGCAAGAATTAATTGAGTCAATTGTTTGGGCACACAACAAATTAAACTTTGCTCCAACTATTCAACCACGTGCCTTAAGTATTACTCAAGGTCGTGCTGTTGGTTTAGCTCACTACTTACTTGGTGGTATTGGAACAACATGGGCATTCTTCTTAGCGCGTGCCGTTTCGATCAGTTAATTAAATTAACTTAATATTTTTATTCATAACTAAAATTTATATAAAAAGGCATCTAACATTATGGTAACTAAATTTCCAAAGTTTAGTCAAGCCCTTGCACAAGATCCAGCAACGCGACGAATTTGGTATGGTATCGCGACTGCTCATGATTTAGAAGCACATGATGGTATGACTGAAGAAAATTTATATCAAAAGATTTTCGCTTCACATTTCGGTCATCTAGCAGTTATTTTCTTATGGACGTCAGGAAACTTATTCCACGTTGCTTGGCAAGGTAACTTTGAAAAATGGGTAACAAACCCATTAAAAGTTAAACCAATTGCACATTCAATTTGGGATCCTCATTTTGGTGAATCAGCTTTAAAAGCATTCAGTAAAGGAAACACATACCCTGTTAACATTACATTTGCAGGTGTATACCAATGGTGGTACACAATTGGTTTCCGAACAAACCAAGAATTATACGCAGGTTCAATTGGTTTATTATTATTATCATCAGCTTTATTATTTGCTGGCTGGTTACATTTACAACCAAAATTCCGTCCAAGTTTATCGTGGTTTAAAAATAACGAATCTCGTTTAAACCACCATTTATCTGGTTTAATGGGTGTTAGTTCATTAGCTTGGACTGGTCACCTTGTTCACGTAGCTATTCCTGCATCACGTGGTGTTCACGTTGGTTGGGATAACTTCTTAACAACTCCACCGCATCCGGCTGGTTTAACTCCATTTTATACAGGTAACTGGACAGTTTATGCAGAAAATCCAGATAGTGCAAGTCACGTTTATGGAACATCTGAAGGCGCTGGTACAGCGATCTTAACATTCTTAGGTGGTTTCCACCCTCAATCTCAATCATTATGGTTAAGTGATATTGCACATCATCAATTAGCAATTGCAGTTGTTTTCATTGTTGCAGGTCACATGTACCGAACAAACTTCGGTATCGGTCATAACATGAAAGAGATTTTAGATGCTCACCGTCCTCCAGGAGGTCGTTTAGGAGCAGGTCACACTGGATTGTTTGAAACAATCACAAACTCATTACACATGCAATTAGGTTTAGCATTAGCATGTTTAGGTGTTGCTACATCATTAACAGCTCAACACATGTATGCTTTAACACCATATGCATTCTTATCTAAAGATTTCACAACTGAAGCTGCGTTATACACGCACCATCAATATATTGCTGGATTCTTAATGGTTGGTGCATTTGCGCACGGTGCAATCTTCTTTGTTCGTGATTACGATCCAGAATTAAATAAAGGCAATGTTTTAGCACGTATGTTAGAACATAAAGAAGCTATTATTTCTCACTTAAGCTGGGCATCATTATTCTTAGGTTTCCACACATTAGGTTTATACATTCATAATGATACTGTAGTTGCATTCGGTCAACCAGAAAAACAAATTTTATTTGAACCAGTATTCGCTGAATATATTCAAGCGGCATCTGGTAAAGCTGTTTACCAATTTAACGTGTTATTATCATCTTCAACTAGCCCAGCAACAGTTGCAGGTAATCAAATTTGGTTACCAGGTTGGTTAGAAGCTATTAACAATAGTAAAAATGACTTATTCTTAAAAATTGGTCCTGGTGATTTCTTAGTTCACCACGCTATTGCTTTAGGTTTACACACAACAACATTAATTCTTGTAAAAGGTGCATTAGATGCACGTGGATCAAAATTAATGCCAGATAAAAAAGATTTTGGTTACAGTTTCCCATGTGACGGTCCAGGCCGTGGTGGTACTTGTGATATTTCAGCTTGGGATGCATTCTACTTAGCAATGTTCTGGATGTTAAATACAATTGGATGGACAACATTCTACTGGCATTGGAAACACATGGCAATTTGGGGTGGTAACCCAGGTCAATTTGATGAATCATCAAACTACATTATGGGCTGGTTACGAGATTACTTATGGTTAAACTCATCACCATTAATTAATGGTTATAACGCGTTCGGTATGAACAACTTATCTGTTTGGGCATGGATGTTCTTATTTGGCCATTTAATTTGGGCAACAGGTTTCATGTTCTTAATCTCATGGCGTGGTTACTGGCAAGAATTAATTGAAACTTTAGTTTGGGCTCATGAGCGTACTCCTCTTGCTAACTTAATTCGTTGGAGAGATAAACCAGTAGCTCTTTCTATTGTACAAGCTCGTTTAGTTGGTTTAGTTCACTTTGCTGTTGGTTATATTTTAACTTATGCAGCATTTGTAATTGCTTCAACTTCTGGTAAGTTTGGTTAATCTTTCAAAATCCAAATATAAGAAACGATATTATTATCGTTTCTTATATTTTTATTAATTTTTTATTCTTTTTACTTTTATTTATTTTTTTTAGCTTGGAGCAATAACTCAAATTTTGATTTAAATAGATCTTATCGACAGAAACATTTAACAATTGTTCATTCTATATAATATATTATTCATCTTGCGAATTGTAATGGGAATGGGATACATCTAAAAAACCTTTAACTCTAAATAGAATTAATCTATAAGAATCTCGATCAAATATCTCAGTTTTATAATCTAAACTCTTAATAAATTTTAAGAATTTCAAAAACATTATAAACTTTTTTTTGTCAACCATTTTCACTTTTATGCTTATATAATCAGAGCAAAAAGTTTCTTGAAGAATAACTTCATAAATAAATGAATAAATAATTTATCCTAAAAAGATAAATGATCTGATTTTCTCAGATCATTTATCTTTTTTCATAAGAATTTAAGCAACTACAGGTTCACCTTTATTAGGTAATACAGTATATTTAGTTACAATTTCTCTAAATTGATCACCATCAATTGTTTCGTCATCTAATAATTTTTCAACTACTAAATCAATTACAACTCGGTTATTTAAAATAATTTCTGTTGCAATTTTATCACAATGATTAATAATCTTACAAACTTCTGTATCAATTCGATCAGCAACTGCATCATTAGAATCACCACCTAAGAACATTTGTTCATTGTTGTCATCTTCTAAAGCGATTGGACCAATATTTGACATTCCGTAACGTGTAACCATTTGTCTAGCAATACTAGTAACTTGTTGTAAATCATTACTAGCACCAGTTGTAATCTCTGGATCACCAAAAACAACTTGTTCAGTAGCACGTCCGGCTAAAGTTGTAATAATACGAGCTAATAATTGGTTACGTGATAATAACATTTGGTCTTCACGTGGTGCAAACCATGTTAAACCTTTTGCTCCACCACGTGGAATTAAAGTAATTTTTTCAACATCATCGTGATTTTTTAAAACTGAACCTACGATAGCGTGACCTACTTCATGATACGCAATTAATTTTTTATTTTTTGTATCTTCCATTGTCGAACCAGCGATACCACCAATGATTCTATCTGCAGCTTCATTAACCTCATTCTTTGTGATTGTCGCTTTTTTGTAGCGTGTTGCTAAAATTGCAGACTCATTTAATAAGTTAGCTAGATCTGCACCAGAGAATCCTGGTGTTCGGTTTGCTAATTGAACTAATGAAACATCTTCATCAAATGGTTTGTTTTTAGCATGAACTTTTAAGATACCAATTCGACCTAAACGATCAGGTAAACCAACTGTAATTTGTCTGTCAAAACGACCTGGACGTAATAATGCTGCATCTAAGATGTCAACTCGGTTTGTCGCTCCAACTACGATTACACCTTTATTTTCTTTAAAACCATCCATTTCTGTTAATAATTGGTTTAAAGTTTGTTCTCGTTCATCGTTTCCACCACCGACACCGGCACCACGTTCACGACCAACAGCATCAATCTCATCAATAAAAACGATACAAGGAGTATTTTCTGATGCTTTTTTAAATAAATCTCGGATTCGAGCTGCACCAATACCAATGAACATTTCTACAAATTCTGAACCAGCAACACTATAGAATGGAACATTTGCTTCATTTGCAATTGCTTTAGCTAATAATGTTTTACCTGTCCCTGGAGGGCCTACTAATAAAACACCTTTTGGAATTTTTGCCCCAACAAGTGTATATCTTTCAGGTTCTTTTAAGAATGAAACAATCTCTTCAAATTCAGCTTTAGCTTCATCAATACCTGCAATATCATCAAAAGATATTCCTGTATCTGGATTCTGATCAAATCGAGCTGGTGATTTACCTAAATTCATTGGTGAATTACCTGAATTACCTGAGAAGTTATCTGAATTTTGGAAGAAGAAAATTAAACTACCAATGAAAACTAATGGTAAAAGTAAGTTACTAGCAATAGTAATAAAAATACTTTTTCTTGGAGTTGGGTGTGCATCAAAATCAATGTTATACTCTTTTAACTTTTGAATAAGTTGTGAAGCACCTACTGGAATTTCAACACGAATTGATTGTGGTCTATTTCCAAGTTCTGGACTAGAAGCTTGAACAATTGCATTACGACTATTATCGTATAAGTCAACTTGTTTCACCCAACCCATTTCTAAGTATTCTAAGAATCGACCATAAGTCATTCTTGAGCTACTAACATTTGTACTTATATCTGGCTTACCTGGAGTATCATTGAATCCAACTACATTAAATGTTTTAAGACCAATGAAAATACAAGCGATAAAGAAAAGTCCGATAAGAATTTTCTGAATTGTATTACGATTCATTTTTTTTTTATTTAATTTTTATATAAATTTGTTCTTATCTAAATCATAACAGAAGTCAAATTTTAAAACCAACTCTTTTTAAAAATTTATTGTTAAAATTTTAGATATTACTATAAGCTTATAATAAAAATATTAATTTAAATAAATTCATTATGGTAGCTCGTAGCGATAAAGTTCGTATTTTAAGACCAGAATCTTATTGGTTTAATCAAGTTGGTAATGTTGTAGCAGTTGATAAAAGTAAGGTTCGTTACCCAGTAGCTGTTCGATTTGAAAATGTAAATTATAGTGGTACAAATACAAATAACTTCTCTCTTGAGGAAGTAGTAGTAGTAGAAGGCTAAAATAAAAAAGTAGATCATCTTGAATTATTTCTAATGTTGATCTACTTTTTTTATTATGTTATTATTTTTTAGTTAAAATTTATTTTTTAGAGAAAAGAATTATTATGGTAGATTTTCCACAAATTGGAAAAATGGCACCGAATTTTTTAACCGTCGGAGTTTATAAAAATCAATTGGGCAAAATCCGATTATCTGATTATTACGGAAAAAAATATGTTATTCTTATCTTTTATCCAGCGAATTTTACTTGTGTATCACCGACAGAATTAACTGCGCTAAGTGATAGAATTTCTGAGTTTCGTAAACTCTCGACTCAAATTCTTGGAATTTCTGTTGATAGTCCATTTTCTCATTTACACTATCTGTTATTAAAAAGGAGTCAAGGAGGATTAAGCGACTTAAATTATCCTTTAGTCTCTGATTTAAATCAATCGATAACAAGTAAATATAACTTATTAACAAATGATGGTTTATCATTTCCGGGTTTATTTATTATTGACAAAGAAGGTATAATTCAATACTATACGGTTAATAACTTATTATGTGGAAGAAGTATAAATGAGTTGCTTCGTATTTTAAAATCGATTCAATATATAAAAGAAAATCCTGGACAAGCCTGTTCAGCAGATTGGAAATATGGTGATAAAATTTTATATTCACATCCATTAAAATCAAAAGTTTATTTTAAAACATTATATTCTAATAAAAAGAATTGAAAGCTTATGCCAAAATTAAAAACTAGAAAAGCAGCTTCAAAACGATACAAAGTAACGGGTAATAATAATTTTTTACGTCGTCATGCTTATAAAGGTCATCTTTTAATGAAAAAATCAAATAGACAAAAGAGAAAATTATCTCAAGTGATTCTTGTTAGTGAACGTGATGCTAAGGCTATTAAATTAATGTTACCATATTAAATAAATATAATTAATAAAAAATTACAATGGTTCGAATCAAACGTGGAAACGTCGCACGGAAACGTCGTAAAAAAATCTTATCTCTTGCAAGTGGTTACCGCGGTGCCCATTCTGTTTTATTCAGAGTAGCAAATCAACAAGTAATGAAAGCATTACGATATTCATATGTTGGAAGAAAACAAAAGAAACGAATTTTTAGAAAAATTTGGATCAGTCGTATTAATGCTGCTTCTCGATTAAATGGAACAACATATAGTCAATTAATTCATAAATTTAAAAAGTCGAATGTTGATCTAAATCGTAAGATGTTATCACAAATTGCAGTATTAGATACTTCTACTTTTAAATCTTTAATTGATATGGATTAAATGTTTAAAAGTAGAAGTATTTATTAAATTTAAAATCTAATCTAATTTAAATTATACACTTAGCTAAGGTATAATTTAAACTAGAAACTCATAACAAATTTTCTAATATGAATGCAAATGACGACTTAGAAAAACTCATCGAAAATTTACCCCTTTTTCTTCAAGAACAATTAAATCAACATACGAATAAAGATCAACTGATTGAAATTGTATTAGATTTAGGAAGACGACCAGAAGCTCGATTTGTGAAGGGACCTCAATATTTGTCTCAAAAAATTATTTCTTGGCAAGATATTGATTATACTACAAAAAGAATTAGTAAATTTAGTAATGAAAATCGAGCTGGTATTGAACGAACACTTCATAGAATTAGTTGTATTCGAAATCGTCAATTCTTAATTAATGGATTAACTTGTCGTGTTGGACGAGCTGTATTTGGAATTATATCTGTTGTTCGGGATTTATTAGAATCTGAAAAATCAATATTAATATTGGGAAAACCTGGTGTAGGAAAAACAACCATCATTCGAGAAATAGCTCGAGTATTGGCCGATGAAATGCAAAAACGAGTAATCATTATCGATACAGCAAATGAAATTGCTGGTGATAGTGATATTCCCCACTCTGGTATTGGTCGTGCCAGACGTATGCAAGTTGCCAAAACAGAATTCCAACATCAAGTCATGATTGAAGCAGTTGAAAATCATATGCCTGAAGTTATCATTGTTGATGAAATAGGAACCGAATTAGAAGTTTTAGCAGCTCGAACTATTGCTGAAAAAGGTGTTCAACTTGTAGGAACAACTCATGGTAATTGCTTAGAAAACTTAATTAAAAACCCACCATTAGTTGATCTTATTGGAGGAATTCAATATGTTACATTAAGTGATGAAGAAGCAAAAAGACGTGGAACTCAAAAAACTATTTTAGAGCGAAAAGCTTATCCAGCTTTTGAAATTATTATTGAAATTAATCATCAAAATTCTTGGACAATCCATGAAGATGTTAATAAATCTGTTGATTTATTTTTGCGCGAAAATGTTGGTACTGGACAAATTCGCCAATTTCATTCAACGGAAAAGATAAAAATTAAATATCCTAAACCACAAAATTATTTAAATCATAATTCTAGTACTTTAAATAATTCTTTCTTTACAAAAAATAAGAATTGGATCTTGATGAATCAGTTAAAAAACCAAAAATCATTAAGATTAGAATCTAAAAAATTAGTTATTTATCCTTATTCATTATCTTATAACTTATTAAAAGAAGTTTTATTAAAAACAGGATTAAAATTTGTTTTAACAAATGAAATTAAAAAGGCAAGTTTAATTATTGGGTTAAAAAAACATTTAAAACAGAATTTTAAATTAATTACTCTCGCGAA